AGACTGAGAGCAAGCAACCTCGTTTTGCCCTTTCCTTCACGGCACGGCCCTGCTCGCCAGGAGGCAACGGAAGTTCATGGCCGGAGGCACAGATCGGTCCGAAGCGAGCAGCAAGCTGAAAACGTAAGCAGCGTAGAAAACCCCTAACCTAGCGAAGCGAAGAAACTTACTAAGCGAAGAAAACAAGCAACGGCCTTACTCAACCAAGCAACGGATGAGCCCAATGGAGAGTAAGCTGATCGTAGAGCACCGTTGCGCGGGAGCGCATCCAAGAATCAAGTCCTTCCGCTAGCGCGAAGAACCAAGCAACGGCTAGCTGATCTACGAGCACTCTCTCCCGGTGGTCGAGCTGATCTACGAGCACTCTCTCCCGGTGGTCGAGCTGCCTCCGTGTGCCCTTTATTAGTAAGGGGCAAGCACTTGGGCGGAGTAAAGCGGATCGTAGAGCACCGTTGCGCTAACGCGCGCGCTGTAGTTTTTCAGCTAGCCTCCGGGCTTGAAAGCCTACGTTTGCTGGCTTAACAGCAGCGAGCTCCGCTTTCAGAAGCGAGCCAGAGTAGCGCGCTAGCCTATCACATCTTGAAGCTCCGCGCTCTAGAGCGTTTTTAAAGGCGGCTATGCTACTAGCGCGCTAGCCTTTTTCCGCAGGCTGCTAGTTGTAGCGCGCGTACTCTTCTTCTGTTCTACGAATCTACAGATCTCAAAATCGAAGAACGAGCTAGGGTGACGAAAAGATAGAAGCGTTATGACTCGATGACTAAGCGTGATGATTAGAGACTCCATGGATTATAAAAAATTGTTGCCATACTTTTTAGGAATTAAAAAAAGGGTTGGGCTAGCACTTAGACAGTGCGAGCTCGGCCAAGAGCTGTTGAATACTGTATTATTCAATCATTTGAGAACCGAATGAGCAGTAGATGAGTTTATAACAGAACAAAGAAGCCTAACCTTCTGTTCAGCCAAGAGAGGAATCAATAATAGGTGGTTTCATTAGAAGCCAGGGCGCGGAGCCCGCTACGCTCAGTCAAGGAACGAGGAAAAGCAAAATGGAATGAATGGTTGAAGTGACTGATGAGTGAGAGCGCTACGAAGAGCAAGTGCTTTCTCAACACTGATAATACGATGCCCCAGGAAAAAACGACGGCCGAGCGCGTAGAGCAACAAGTTATTGCGGGCAGGAGTTTCAAATCCATGAACTTCGTACAGAGCATCTCGGAGGAAGATGAGCAATTGGAGCGGAAAAACAAAGATTTTGTCCATTTACCACCGAAAAACAATAATACCTTTGTGACCGTGACGGATGCTAGGGGGAATAAAAAAACTGGGGCTTCCGCAGGTTGTTTGGAGGAAATCAAAGGGGGGTCTCGTCTTTCTCGGTATGCTGCTGAAGCAACTGCAGAACATGTCGGGCGATCCGCCAGAAATCTGGGGATGAAGTCGGTTGTAATGAAAGTGAAAGGATCTACTTTTTTCAGGAAAAAGAAAGCAGTGATCTTGAGCTGGAGAGAGGGTTATACCTTTGCTGAGTGTAAGCGAAGTGAAGGAGTAGGAGATCAATCTAAAATTATGTACATCCACGATGTGACCCAACTTCCACATAATGGATGCCGACTCCCCAGGAAACGTCGTGTTCAAATAGTTCCAAGAAGTTCTCCATTTTCACTTGACAACAATTCCGGAAAAAATCTGACTCGGAGGGAGTACGCGCGCTAGCGGCGGGGTTCGATAAAGTGTTGGCGCGCTAGCGCGCTAGCCTTTTGAAGCAGCTAGCAGATTCTGAAGAAATGAGCTTCAGGCTGTGTAGTCTGATGCAGCTGGATGAAGCCCTTACGTAATAGGGCGGATGGGAGGCTGGAAAGAAACCAGAGGTATGACGGGGATAATCTTTTCGGTTATAGACTAGGTCCTGTTATGCCAAACAAACTGGCCTGTGGTGACTGCTCGATGGAGCCGTTGCCCCAGCCTGCGCAAGAAACTTTGAGTTCTGTAGGCCAGTCGTCAGGTCAGTAGTTGGGGGTTGTGTCAGTGAGGGGCTGCAAGCAAGTAGAGTCCGATAGTTAAGGGAAGAGTGAAGAGGCAAGTAGCGCGTTAGGAGTCTATAGAAACGAAAAAAGCCCAGCTCTACCATAGATTAGGCTCGTAGTCAGACGAGCTGAGCTGCAAGAAGTCTACTCGTCGTTGAGTCTTTCCGTCTGCGAGAATAGCCACCCACTTCGATTATCCAGACGAGGATTCGGTGCCGTCCTAAAACGCTTTGTTTTCATCTTGACAGATCCATCGGTCGTCGTTCGAATCGGGAGAGGATGTGGTGGTAACCCCCGCAGCTTCGTCTAGAGCCGGGCGTCCAGCCGTGTAGGAAGACTCACCCTAGCCACTATAGCGACCCCACCCCCAACTGACGCTGAGAAGCACCCTCCATCCACTTCCCCTTTTCCGTGTGCCCAAAAGCCCGCCCGCCCGGTTTATGAGCCCCTTTCCGATTCCCTCACCCAATCTCATGAGAAGCAAGCCCAGCAGGCCTTGCCAACACCTGTCCCCAGACAGCCAGCCCTCACCAGGCTGGCATTGCTAAATGCTCCGCCACGAAGCAAGCTCTCCCGAATACGACAGATGCGGAAGTGGCTAAAGAAGTCGGAGGAAGCGAAGAAGCGAAGAAAAGCCTTACCCCTATATAAAAGCGCGCGCCAGAACAAGGCGAGCCAAAGGCTCGCTTTCGCCCAACGGGTGGTCGTAGATCACCAGAACAACAAAGACAAGGCTTCTGTGCCCAATGGAGAGTAAGCTGATCGTAGAGCACCGTTGCGCGTTAGTGATCTACGACCAACCTTTTCTTGCTGCTGATCGTAGACCACTCTCTCCCGGTGGTCGAGCTGATTTACCGCTGGCGCCCCTGTTGAGTTTTGGTTTTCTTGCTGGGCGCGCTAGCCGTTGCTTGTTTGATTCTTGCCTCCGTTTGCTGGTTCGGACAGCTATTCCTAGTAAAGGAAGAAAGAGCTCTTCTCTAGCTGGATTGGCAAAGCAAGGATAGCTACTAGTAAGACAGCTCCTAAGTTTATAAGACTAAAGCTACTAGTCGGAGCACAAATGTAGAAGGTCTTAGTACGGCTATTAGTACAGTTGATTAAGGAGGTCACTGATGTAAGGAAGCTATAGTGGCTAGTCTATACGGCTAGGCTAGTAGGAAAGGGAAGCAGAAAGAGAGAAGTAAAGAAGGTCTGTCTAACCGGATAGTCGAACAAGACAGTAAGTAAGGCAGAACTAGTAAGACAGAAAAGAAGAGGAATAAATAAGGTCACTATTCATAGAGTCAAGTAAGAAAGGAAAAGAAAGGTCTTTAGTTACAGTAGTCTGCCAGCCAGTAGTACCTGTAGTCAGAAAGCCGAAAGCCGCCCTTTTAGTAACTTGGGAAGGGTATTGCCAACTATTAGCCAAGTAAGAGAGGAAAGAACAGATCTTTCTTACCGGCTGGCTAACCAGACAACTAGTCAATAGAAGAGGTATTCTCCCCTTTGCTAGCTTTACGAAATCTTTTCCTCTTTAACATGGAGCAGTACTACTATGAATAGAGGTAGATAACTACGAATAAATATAAATTTATAAAAATTTTATAGTTTATAGTAGGGTTTTCAAAAATTGCGTATATATAGTGCTCCGCTAGTCTGGGTTTCACATAAGCATTCCTGAGCTGTACGGACCTTAAGAATAAAGGCTTCAAACCTAGGGAAGGACTGTTTTCACATGCCACAGTTAGGAGTTTGAAGTACGATACTGACTGTTCACTTTCTCAAAATTGACTCCGTATAGTCTGTACCGGAGTGGTTAATCGTCAAAAGAACAACAATTGGTTGTTGCATTTCAATTCATGTGATGTAAAAGAGGGCTTTCTCGTCTCGCAGGCAGGGGTGAGCTTTCTCACTATACAATGACCACTACGAACGAAGGACCAACGACGATGAAGGAGGAGAAGGAGGAGGAGGAGGAGCTAATTCGGACGGAATCGAAGCGAAGAAATTCTGAGTTCATGCCACGACGATCTATATGGAAGGGCAGTTTTGTTGATGCATTCCTGTTGAGAATGCAGAAGAAAAGAGATCTTCTTTTGAACAGGAAAATTTGGTCACGTAGATCTTCTATTTCGCCGGAATTCGTTGATTGCTCCGTACGAATTTACAATGGAAAAACTCCTGTTCGTTGTAAGATCACTGAAGGAAAGGTTGGTCATAAATTTGGAGAGTTTGCTTCTACACGGAAACGAAGACCTTCGAGAACAAATATTGGACCGGGAAGAAAAAAGGGGAAAAAGTAAAGTCTAAGCGCATATGGCACGAAAAGGAAATCCGATTTCACATTTCATATTCACTCTTTTTTATTCTATAATAAAGTTTATAGTGAAATAAAAATATCTGATTCAGATAGAATCAGACAAGCCGCCTCTAGCATTTCCATTTCGCGATTCAGATTCTGAGCGCGAATCTGTACATTCCTCAGAATCTGAAGAGGAGATCTCTCTCGATCTCGAATTGAGACTCGCCCCCCCTGGGGGAGGCTCGGGGGAACCTGTCCCCCGATCTCTTGCGGAAAACGAGGCGGCTCATCCCGCTCAACCGCTTACCGCTCGAGAGCGGGAGAGTGCTTCTTGCTCTAATTCTCAGGCGGCGGGCCCGTCTGCTGCGGTATTACACCAACTACCACTTCTGGTTCCGGACCCGGACCCAGTCTCGCAAACCGGATTTGGCTCTACAAAGAGCATGCGTCAAAAGATGCAAACGAAATTCTTCAAGGAGAAAACCATTTCTCTATAAAAAGAATTTATCAAATTTAAGAACTCATCCAATCTGACGCAAGGCTCGGAGAGCCTTTTAATTCCAATCAAAAATTAGCGAATTTCTATTTTTCGTTAGTTAAGAGAGACAGAGATGAATACTCTATCTCATCTCTAACTCATTTCTTATCTGACCTTGAAAAAAAAAAAATAAAAAAGATAGCAAGTTCTATGCACAAGTTTTATCAGTTCTTTCTAATTCACAAGAATAGAAGCCTTTCTTTTCTTGAGTTGCAGAAATATGCAACAGGATAAAGGAAACCGATTGAGAAACTTGCATGGGGCTGGCTATTCACTCACTTTTTTCTGCTAATGTGCAGCGGCGAGGAGCCAACTGGTTGTTGGACCAACCTATGGTGTGTTCCGGCGAAGCGCCGGGTTGTTGGTAAGGAGCGTGAGCGGGCGGGGGGCTCACACAAGTAAGTGAAGGACCCCCGTAGGGCCTTTCTGAAGTGTGGCCCACACACGGCCAGGGGGGAAAGAAAAGGGAGGGGGGATACAGGTCTTCCAGATCCTTGGGCGAGTGGTCTCAGTTTTTTCTGAGATCGACTTTTTTTTCTTCCAAAACCTTTCTTTTTTCGGTATGCCGCTCCGCGAGCAAGGAGCGCCGCGAGCAGAGCGAGAGAACGAAGTGGGCTGTGGTGATGTCAGAATTTGCACCTATTTGTATCTATTTAGTGATCAGTCCGCTAGTTTCTTTGATCCCACTCGGTGTTCCTTTTCCATTTGCTTCCAATAGTTCTACCTATCCAGAAAAATTGTCGGCCCACGAATGTGGTTCCGATCCTTCCGGTGATGCCAGAAGTCGTTTCGATATACGATTTTATCTGGTTTCTATTTTATTTATTATCCCTGATCCGGAAGTAACCTTTTCCTTTCCTTGGGCAGTACCTCCCAACAAGATTGATCCGTTTGGATCTTGGTCCATGATGGCCTTTTTATTGATTTTGACGATTGGATCTCTCTATGAATGGAAAAGGGGTGCTTCGGATCGGGAGTAACCACTAGTGATAGGGCAAAAATCGGGGGGAAGGACAAAGGAAAAAGCGATGCCTACATTAAATCAATTGATTCGTCATGGTAGAGAAGAAAAACGGCGCACGGACCGTACTCGAGCTTCGGATCAATGTCCCCAGAAGCAAGGAGTACGCCCGCGTGTTCCAACGAGAACACCGAAAAAACCAAATTCAGCTCCACGTAAGATAGCCAAAGTACGGTTGAGCAATCGACATGATATATTTGCTCACATTCCAGGCGAAGGTCATAATTCGCAGGAACATCCTATGGTGTTAATAAGAGGAGGTAGAGTGAAAGATTCGCCAGGTGTGAAATCCCATTGTATTCGAGGAGTCAAGGATTTGCTGGGAATTCCGGATCGAAGAAGGGGCAGATCTAAATATGGTGCGGAAAAACCCAAATCGATATGAATGGAAGATGCCTCTGGAACTTGTTTTTCTCGGTCAGTCGAGGGAACAACCACAACGTTACGCCCCAAAATAGAACTATACGGAGCCCTTCCGAATGACTATAGTATAGTATACTACACGAGCCAAGAAAGAGTGTAGTAGACTCCATTCGCCCGTGGAGGTGAGTGGAGGAAGAATCCACAAATATGCTACAGGTATTGCTTATAATAAAAGCTCGTTCATAAATTCACTCGACCACTTGTTAGTCTTGCTACACTACACGACACGAGTGACGGGTGAAGTTGAAGCAGACACGGTCAAGTGAAGTCGACTTCACAAGTGATTCAACATACCATATTGACATAATAAAGAATAGAAGGGTCTCGCCCGGCTGAAAAACTACAGGGCGCGCTAGCTAAAGCTAGCGCCCTTATTTGGTTTAGTAAAGGGGTCGCCCTAAACGAGTAAGGCCGGATTTCATCTCCTGCGCCCTGATTTACAATCAGCCTGATTTACAACCAGCCTGCGGTCGAGCTGGTCTCCGACCACCCCTGTAGTTTTCTCGCTCCCTTCGCTCCACTTCCTTGAACTGGCGAAAGATGTACAAAGGGTCGTTCATTAGTCAGTTTGAAAAAGAGGGATGGATTTCGACCTTGCTTTTAGTCGTAAGCTGATCTGACTAAAGCGCTTAGCTCATCAAACAAGTGCGCCAAAAGTGGGAGGTGGTATCGTATTATCTTATAATAAGAGCACGCCTGCTTTTAGCTTGTAGTTTCACTCTTGCTTTTGCCTTACCTTCTATTATATTAGTAAAGGGCGTGTTCTCATCTTTTGAAAGAAAGATGTACAGTGGCGGTCTTCTCGTCACTCTTCGGAGCTGAGCTAGGCACTTGCTACAGGGCGCCCTATTAGAGTCAAGCCGAGACTCTTTTTTATTTTTTCGTAGTAGGTTTCCACTCGGCTCCGCCTCCTCATCGGTCGGGCTTGCTCTCATCTAAGAGAAAAGGTAGCCCTTTGGGACACTCTTTCTCTTAGATGAGAGTCTTAAGTAACTCAGCGCTTCAAAGACAAGAGTCACGTAGCTTTCATACGGCGTCAGTCATCGGTTCAATTCCGGGAGGGGCTTCTTTTTTTTTTTCGGTATGCCGCTCCGCGAGCAAGGAGCGAATGAACATCAATCTTCATATCAACATATGAATATCCTTCGCCCGTTATCTCCTCATCTTCCTATTTATAAGCCACAGCTCACTTCGACGTTTCCAATTTCCCATAGAATCTCCGGGGCTTTCCTAGCCACTATAGTTTTGTTTAGTTATCTTCTTTGTCTGAAAATAGGTTTGATTTGCTTCACCTATGAGAATTTCTACCAATTCTTGTTTTATTCATCAAAGCTTATCCTAATCTCCGTCGAGATTACAGCCTTAGCCCTGTCCTATCATCTGTATAATGGAGTTCGTCATTTATTGACGGATTTTTCGGCATTTTTGTATTGTTCTTTGATTAGATTAGCCAGAAAAAGATGGAAATGACTGTTTCATTTTTTATATAAATCTTTTTTTTTTCTTATGAAATGTTTATTAGCGTTGATAGCTCTCTTCTTTAAAGCTTATGCCGTAGAAGCGGCTATTGGCGTTTTATCTGCATCTTCCCGACCAGGAATGGGTTCGCTTTGTTTGGGATGAACTCGCAAAGACTCGACCCGAGGACTTCCCTCGTAGAGTGGCTTTATAAGACTATTTTTTATCATTGGAACTAAAAAAAAGAGTTTGAGCTCTCTTGGCTTACTTTTAGCCACGCGGGGCGGCTATCCGCATGTGTCCCAAAGTGATGTCCATTTTTTGGTAATGGATATACTCGAGAGAAAAGGTTTGGAATTCGACCGCCCTCGTCTGGGAAGTTTTCTCGATTCTCTTATCATCGAAAAAACCAATTCTCAATTTTTTCAACAAATACTTCGAGAAAACGAAGACTTTCTTAACCACATGAATAGACTGAAGGTTTTTATTCCTGCACCGCCGGCCTTACGCTTTCTTGAGCGAGAGTTCTGTCTTTTAGTGGAGCTGTTCTCTTAGCTAAAATCATCGTGGGCTGCCCTATTCTTTCGTCAGCTTCTTGTTCCGGTGGTTGCTCGCTGCCATCCCTGCCCGAACGGAACGAAGAGGCCCTGCCCATCTCTTTCTCCCCTCCTCCTAGGGGGCTCAATTGCACACACAAATATCTTGGTCTCCCATACGTTCGTTATAACGAATGAAGGGGAGACCACCGGCAGTTGCAAATGCCTGCTATCGCTGGTTTCACTTCATTCCCTTCCCGACCCGGCTGGGGAAGGGAGAACCGGTGAGTAACTTCCCTCGATAGAAGATGTAGTAACTGTGGCCAGTCCAGCTGGGCTCGTTGTGCCAGTTTCTTTCTTATCTGTCAGATGGGAAGAACTAGCGCGTTTGGGTTCAAAACGGGCCTAACAAAAAAAGACAAAGAGGCGTGTGATCTCTTATCTGACTACTAGAAGACCCAACCACGCCCTTTGCTTTAAGCTTAATACTTTGCAGCGGCATAGCGAGCTTCGGTCCCAGCCCGCTTGCTGTCTCCTGGAATGGCCTAACTGACATCCCCGAATGGTATGATGGGCATTGTCTTTCCTCTTTTGATCGAGGTCCGCGGGCCCTACAATATCAACTAAATAAGCGGTTGTGAGCGAGTGTAGGACCTCCTATTCTTGCCCGGGGGTGACAACTCCAGCCCTAACCGTGGTGGGTTATAGAAGCCCCCACTCTGACTTTCCTTCCAAGCCTACCCACCGCCCTTTTTACCAGAACCGAACATGGTTTGGAACCCTGCGCTCCCTGCAATCAGTCAGCCGGCAGGGGTGGCTGTTATGGTACCCCTTTGGGGGGCTGACGGTACTCCTTTGGGTGGATGTCAGGGAGAAGCTCTTAAATATTCCAAATTAATGCACGGCTCTTCCCCGTCACAAAGACTCCCCGCTGTCTTGTTGTCCCTCGTACGCGTATCACACATGGGGACATTGGATGCCGGCAAACATGCCTTAAAACACCCGGAAATGGTCATACGTTCTATCTACCTAGGGGCCTTTCTCATTCAGTGGTAAACCTTACCAAGACTAGTTGCCTCAACGAATTGATATGCTTTTGCTTTTTGTGACACCGGCGAATGCTGAATACGGAGGAATACAATGAAATCAGAACAAAGCAGGTAGACCAAGCGAGCTTACAGAATTAGGGGAATTCTAACTCAGAATAAGCTCTTTTGACCAATTAGCACGTTTGGTAGCCAGAAAGAGGATATCATAGAAAGCATTCACTTTTCTACGGTCACTGATCAAAAGCACATTCATTCAGTAAGGGATTTCTCCTCAAAGTAGTGTAACCTAGCTCAATTCGCCTCATTGATTCCTTCTACAAGCCTGAAATCTCGACTCCTCCTTTCTTTCTGAGCCCAGCCACATTTCCATTTGGTTATGCTATACGCTAGTACTTGTTTCGGGGGCAGGCCATAGACCTACTAAGTCGCTAGCTATATATATCTAATTTGCTCAAGTGTGAAAGCGGAAGGTCCTGCACATAAAAAATATTCCACTGCAGAGACCTTTTAAAGCCTTTGATTACGTGGTCAAGACCCGGTACTACGGGTATGGAGATGTGGCAGAAAATACCCCAAAATGGGTGTAGAATCAACTCGCAGAAATGCCCGGTCAAAGAGAAGGGCTTGCTAGAACTCTGAAGAAAGGCTTAAAGCAGAGCTTTCTCACTGACTCAGGAAAGGCTCAATCATCAGAAATGGTTCGAGGAGAGCTTCAATCGAAAAAAAGCCTACTTATTCTACTCGAAAACCCTATTAGGCAGTAGTGGCAAGCACAGCAGAAAGGAGCTTTCCTAGATGTCAGGCGGGGAATCCTCATTGTGTACTACCTAGCCGACTCTCTTAGTGTATCACCGGAGTCTATCTAATGTCTCCTAATGCAGCTACGAAGGGCAATGCTTTGTGGAAACCGGGCACTGAAAGAGATATTTCAATGGATACTTAAAAAGCACTAACTAAGGAGGAAGCGCCCCAAGCATGGTCTGAAATCATACCATTAGGCTTCCTTCCAGTGGTTGCTCCGGTTCCTTCCTCCTGCAATGAGGCAGATCGCTGAAGAAGCTATTTCCTAACCAGAAAACGAGAAAGGGAACCTAATGTTCCACCCATTGACTGGGAAAAGTAGTGATAAAACCCCATTTCTTTAGCAAAGAATGAACAACATTGAGCTAGCACGTCAGACTTGCCTGTCTACTTGAGGGAGGGCTCTATACGAGCGCCTGTCTTCTTTGAACAGCAATCGCGTAATCATTCTCGCCTGTTATTGTCGGGTTTGGCTAGCCCATTTCCTTTCAGTATAAACTAGAGTTGTTAGTTTGCTAGAACAGGGCTTTTTTATTAGGAAAACCTATGAAAAGTGAACCCCTGCTTCAGAAGTTGGATTTGGAACTACTATACTACAACCTCTGCTCCTGACCTACCAAGCGCTAAGCGTACCTACATTAATATACTTTCAGACATAGCTCCAGATGGTGTTCATTCTAGTTCTTTTGCAACTGATTATGAAACTCATTTCGAAGTATAGGGAGGTGGGTTTAAAGACGGAAAGGAAGAAAAAAGCTCAACGCGCGCCAGAGACTGATGAGGCATAGGATGGATCCGCTTCAACCGGAATCGTTGCCCGACCAACTGTTCATTCTGTCTTTACCTCATTCGCTGGGGAGTTTCGAGCTCTGTCCCTATCTGAAGCACAGGGAGACCCCGTTCCATCGGTTGATACTTAATAAGATAAATAGGTTCCTAGACAAGGTGCATCCGCCGAAGCAGCAACAAGAGACAAAGCATCGGGTCCTGGATAAGATGCAGTAGAGAACAGCACTGCAAAGAAGCGCGCAAGCAACTTCGATTCGCTTTCCATCGAATAGGCAAAGATTGATTTCAAGTATACCGCGATGAGAAAGCAATATAGGCCAGCCGGAAACGGAACAAATGCTGCTGCTGCTTCTGAGTTCGCATGACTTCGCTCTCGTTGTGCGTAGACTTCCTAATCGAACTAAGATGGATCGGGCTGTTGGCTCAGAGAAGGTTTGCTCGGGGAAGGAATAACAACAAGCTTTTAAGGCTGAAGAATAAAGGCGCTACTTAGCCCATGGGAGGGGAAGCTAAAGTAAGCGACTCAGAAAGGTCAGGTGGTTTTATATCTCAGACTGCGCATGGAGTCCAAGTGGTAAGGCATCGGTTTTTGGAGCGGAACAAGTGCCTTAAGGGTGCTGACGATCATGACTCTCATCATCGTCATCGTCATACTGGCTATACTGGTGGGGCTGCTCCTGCTATTTTCGGTGGTGGTGGGAGTGACAATCTCGATAGAACTCAAGATTCTGATGAGAGTCATGACTTTGATTACCTTGATCCGGCGCTGCTAACTCTGGCGCATGAGATAGATGTGGATAGGTGGTGGGAAGAAAAAGAAAAAGAAGCAATGCAGAAAGGTGAGGCAAGCGTAGGCGCAAGCGGCCTTGCTATGGCTTCCGTCTCAGGAGGAGTGGATCCTGCTGATTGGTATATTTATGATTTCAGCTTTCAATTATATTTCGCAGAAGCAATGTCTCCTTGCATAATAGGGATTCCAAACATTCATGATCTGTCTGTGTATGAGATAGATGAGTTGGATTCCTTATGCTTCGGTCTATTAGTAAACCATCTCTCCAGGGATTGTGAAGAATCTTCCACTAGAAAGAGTCTTTTTATTGCTTCGACTCATATTCCCGAAAAAGTGGATCCCGCTCTAATAGGTCCGAAGAAATTCAATAGATGCATTCAGATACGAAGGCTTCTTATTCCACAACAACGAAAGCGCCTTTTCATTCTTTCATATACTAGGGGATTCTACTTGGAAAAGAAAGTGTTCCATACGAAAAAATTCGGGCCCATAGCCCTGGGCTCCAGTGCACGAGATCTTGTAGCACTTACGAATGAGATCCTATCAATTAGTATTACACAGAAGAAAGAAATTATAGACACTAATACAATTAGATTAGCTCTTCATAGACAAACTTGGGATTTGCGAGCCCGTATAAGACCCGCTTCGGAGCATGGCATCCTTTTCTATCAGATAGGAAGGGCTGTTGCACAAAATGTACTTTTAAGTAATTGCTCCATCATAAATCCTATATCTATCTATATGAAGAAGAGATCGTGTAATGTAGGAGATTCTTATTTGTACAAATGGTACTTTGAGCTTCGAACGAGCATGAAGCAATTCACGCTACTTCTTTATCTATTGAGTTGTTCTGCCGGACGGGTCGCTCACGATCTTTGGTGCAGACTCGATGAAAAAAATGAGGGATTTTTTGAGAATGATTTTGAGAATGATTCTGATCTAGCTCATGCACTATAAGAAGTTGTTTTGATGGCCCTCCGTTCGCGTGATCTGCTTTAGTCTTTGGCATTCGGGTTTGGTCCTAGCCTACCGTAGGGATCTTAAGTCATCTACTTGTCTCCTAGTAGGGTTCCGCTCGTGCCGCTCACCGGAGCTTCACTCGCTACACATTACGAAAGATATATATATTCTGAACGGGATTCCTAATGGGGGAAGGGATTCCCCCAAACCCCCTTCGAGATACTAATTCTCCTACCGGGATTCCTAATGGGGGAAGGATCCCCCAAACCCCCTCTCCCTATTCTTGCGCTGCCTAAAGGGTATATAAGAATATGTACTTTAGTCTACGAGGGGAATGGGTGTGGGAAAGGGCCATTTCCAAGCAGCTTTGTAGAAGCAAATCCTTGATAACTGTCACCAGCGTTGTCTTCTGCCTCGTCAGCCAAGGACAGAACACACATCTTCATGTTGTTATCTATGTAGTGTCTGTTTATCGTGGCAATAATAATACATAATTCATAAGATATAGAGAGGTGAGACCAACTCCCGGGGAATACTCAATGGATAATGGAAAGGGAGTGCTATGTTCCCCCTCTTCCAGTTCCGGATTGACAGTTAGGTCAGGTTTCAGGGAGGCATTGATTGCTTGCTCGTATTGGTTTCGTACCGGATCAGATGTAGGTGGCCTGGAAAAAGTAGTTCCGCTCTTCTCTCTCCGGGGTCGACGTTCTTCACCGATGAGAGGAATGATCACTTCTCTCGCGTGCCGGGAATCGGATTCAATTAATTGGTAGCTGGCGGTCGATAGTTGTATGTAATGTTGAGGAAAGAGATTCGGATGAAAGAGGTACGACGGGATATTCCTCCCCGGTTCGGAACTAAACGTTGAGCGGCAGATCAAGTAAAAGCTGGCAATCCTCCACCTAACAACTCCTCCTTTACAGTAGGAGCTCTTAGTTAATAAGCTCTTATAGACAACCAACCCCATCTATTCTGGATAAACCTAGGTACCTTCCCATGAATATAAATAAATAGATTTTATTTTTGTCTAACTTAGCAAGTCACACTCTTGCATTACATTCGGCCCATATATAAATCTTTATTTATTCATATATATATATATATTTAGCTCTATCACTCGAGATCACCCATTCGAAACTCTTTCTCTTACAGATCCTCGTGTTTCCAGTATCGAGTCTGTATTCAATCTACGATTGCCCTCATCGCAACCCCTCAGGTTACCCATCTCCGTAGGTCACTAGTATAGGTTGAAGGCACAGGAAGAGTCAGAGGTTTCAAGCAAAGATAGGCGCATACAAGCAAGCAAGGGGAGTATGGTAGCTCGCCACAGGTGGGAATGCAGCTCGCCACAAGAACAGACTACGCTACAATGAAAATGGCCTTGTTTGTATGCTCGCCTTAGGATTTCATTGCTCGCCTTTTGAGACTATAGCAAGCAAGCCTTCCCGTCTCATCGATATCGATAACTATATTATATTTCAGACCCTCTTCCTATGGTCGAGTAGATAAATCGCCTAACTCGGTCAAAAGTCTCGAAGAGAGGTTGCTGTCATGCTCTGCTCTTTCTTATGTTACAATTCTTCTCCTCTATTTTCTTCCTTTCTTCTGTTATTGAGCCGATAACTAATAAGTGTACACTAAGTACAACAACAACAACAGTCAGATAGATAGCCCCCCCTAGGGGTTCGAGAGAAGGAGAGGCGGGAGGAAATCTGTTCCGTTCCTTTTTGTTCATGCTTCTATATGTGGAAAATGACTCTATATTCATGGCCTTTCACTCTATTGATACCATTCGAAATGGTCATTGTTCATTCTCGTATAGGTAAGGCAATAGGGAGACCAAAAAGAGAAACTGGAACCTCAACAGCAAAAGGAACAGGCCTTACCTCCGTCGCTTACCTCTACCCACTACTCCCCTGTCCGCCAGCCAGAACTGACCTCCTTAATCTACTCACTCGCCTTCGCTTCTATCTCTTTCTTTAATTTAACTAGCGATTGGTTAAGTGTCAGTAAAGAAAGTCAAGTTGGGATGGGAGAGTGGGAAGTTCAAGTGGGCAAATGAAAGTAGCAAAGGCACGCCAGGCCATGTAGCGAGGTGCCTAATACGACGGGTTCGGTTCAAGGGTGCGGCTGGCGTGGACGATTGCAGTGGCGGGACATCTCTTTCGTTTCTAAATCCATTGAGTCCTGTAGCTCGCTGCTTTCTAACCCTCGGAGAGGCCTGTTTCGGGAAGTAGAGAAGGGACTACGGGCTTTCTTGCGTGCTTGGTCTGATCCTGTTTGCTTGCCTGTTCATCTTCCTATAGCTACAAAGTAATACAAATCGTTTTTCACTCACGAGCAAGGATGAGAAACGGATTCTATTTCCTATAGCGAGACTTTCTCTATTATATGTTTACTTTTATTCTTTACTCGCTTTCTTTTCCACTCGCTGTCGATTGAAAAGTAGGCTCCACTCGTTTGGGACTGATCTATGTGATTAGTTGAGTAGGCGAACAGATCACCTTATTCTTATTCTATTTATTATCTTGGGACTTTTTGGTGATCGTTCATGGCTAGGTTACTACTAGATAGAGGTAGGTTGGTTCCCGCGAGCTAGCTAGTGTTCCTTCCAGAATTCACTTAAGAACAATGGTCGAGCCTCTTTCAGACGGGGATATGAGTACTTCGACTTCTGTTGCCCCATCCTCAAAGACTCAGAGCCCTTGGAAAGGAAAAGGAAGTAGCGAACAAGTAATAGGAAGAGGCGTGGCATGGCCCACCGCCCTGACTTCTGTTTCTGCTGATGAGAGAAGGGCTTGGCCCTTCTCCTGAACACTTCCAATACCTCACCACACCGATTTCACAGCTCGATTAGAGCAGCTCTTCGCAGCTTTCTTTAGGAGCATACTCGTTTGTAGATTCAAATGTGTATCTTTGGTTACATATTAAATATATAATTTTAACAGATATCTAACTCGACTTATTAGTCGCCTTTAGAGTTCAGTACTGGTTCCCTACTAGTGTGCAACACGCTAAGGCTCGCACTTCTGTTTTCTGGTAACGCGAATCTCTCTTTAGCTCATTCCGGGTAGGCGAAATCAATAAGAAAAGCGAATTGAGTTCCTGAGCACAAATGGAGAAGGTCTTTCTTCAAATAGCTTATAAAAGCTATTATCAAAAATACCTGAACGCACTTCGATAGCATGATCTGACCTAGCCGCCACCTACTGAGTGAAGCGAGAAGCCCACATTGAATCAAGAATGGAACCATATTTTACCACATACCACGTTCGAGAGATCGAAGATTCAATTCTATCTAAACTAAACAATTCTAAGCGCAGTCACCTACCACCTGACAACGAGGACTCATCTTCACTACTAGCACCATCCTGCTCTAGGAAAACCCGCTTTGAAACTGCCTTGAGAAAGAGACTTTCAGGCGACCGGTTTCATCTAAGGATTAGGAAAGAAATGGCAGAGAAATCAACCTCTCGGATGCTGTCTTCCTTCATTCTCTTCTCTTGGGGCAGAATGCAATGTCTCAAAAAGGTCTTGACCCATTAGAAAGGCGGTTGAAAAGCGATCTATTGACCGCAGTAAGCAAGCCACCTCGGGTGGAAATGCCCGGCATATGATTGTTGAACATCTGACTCGACAACATACATATAGGATTTCTCAGATGAAACTGGTGATCCGCTTCAAAGGAAGAAGAATTCCCCCTCTCCTCTATGGATCGCTTTCTTCTTTACACCTGTACGAATTAAAATTGCCTTGTGCGCTGTCGAATCAAAGAAACAATAGCGTAGTATAGATCGTCTCATGATTGGTTTGAAAAGGAAGATACGACTGGCAGTCTATTCAACTCAGTGAGTACCGGGGCTCATCTCCTTGGGTATCTATGTTCGGTAGCTCTAGTCACAAGTTGGGCTATATGATGGCTTTACTTCTTAATTAAAGTTATGCCCGGACGTCTGGACATGGGAGACTGATCAAGTTGTAGGATTGGGTATCCGTGCTATGCTATGGCAATGCTTTGGTCTGAAGGTCTCTCACTGGAAGGATCGAAAGGCATACGACAAAATGGTGGGGCAGATAGATCAAGCTTTCTATGGGGTAAGACTACTAATATCCTCTCACAGAGATGTTGATGACTCCGAGATGGACGACCGGATCGGCAACGGACGTTGACGAGCGACATCCCTCCATAGCTCAGTGAAGTCTATCAACGAGAGCTGTCACGCTAGCGCTCGATCTCTCTCCCTCTAGTCAGCTCATCGAAGGACCTGGTGCCCAGGAACAACATTGGGTAAAGGTGGGATGCTAGGTGGACAGGATTGGACGTTAACGGAGAGAGCCTTGTGTAGTTCACTTCGTTCTGTTTGATTGGCACATGGAACATCAACTGAAAGCAGCATTCCATCCAAAGCAAACATCCCTCTTGCTCTCTCCCTTTCGCACTGACTTGCTACCTCCGCTGCCTTGTCTGTCTGTGCTTGGGTTAATGGAAAAAGACTGAAAGCAGCACCTGGAATACTGAGTCAAATCTCTTTCTTTAGGGTACGTGGGAGACTGAAAGGGAAGGAAGGATTCGAACAAGCTTTGATGGAACAACCCGTACTTTACCATCCCCTTGTCACTGTAAAACCGTTAGCCTCATTTGTTGATACTGGAATAGGAACTGATACAGGAGCATATCCATCCCAGCCAAACTCCTCTCTTCTGTGTTGACGGACAAAGGCTTCTACCAAGCAGCTCGTGGAAGCACCTATAACTTGATCTCTTCCTTGGCTCCTTCAATCCCAGTTTGCTACTCCCTTGATTGAGACATGGAACTAGTACTGGGAGCAGCAAGCATCCATGGCAGTCAAATAGGTCTCTTTCTCATTTGTGGTATAGGAAGAGAGAAACTTCATTGTCAACTTAGAGGTCGAAACCTCGCGCAAAATGAGAGATCTTTTCGGTTGGATCCGTGTAATCTAACGAAGGTGGAAAACCCACACCGAAAAGGGCAGCCTTACATGCCCTAGCGAGCGACAGGAACCTCGGGTGAGGTGCACGAGTGAGCGAGCGACTTCCATTACATATGATTTTTCTCAAGACGAAATGAGAAAATGTTGGATCATGTGACCATACCGAATTCACACCTCCAAGCGTTCCCGAAGTGCGACGATTTCCTTTCAAGGAGGCAGATCAGCATCAGCTCTATGAATTGTTCCCTGTTGTGAGAGCTTGACTTGTGCGAGATTAAAGTGTTGATGCTGACCGAGGCAGAGGGGCTAGGCCTTTAGCTGACGCTGGGTAGGCGGCTAAGGAAGCCGCTTTGTCCGCTTATGAAAGATCTTTCTATTCTATAAGTAGGTATAGATGGGGAGGTCTAACACCTTAGGGGAAGCCCCTATGGGGGACATTCCCTGGTCGCAGCACTGAGGTCACCTTTAATTGCCCTTCGCGTGCCTATGCTTGGTGCCCAAAATCGGCGTTGTTTGAAAGTTGCGACTTTCGTTCCGGTTTCCCAGTGAGTGTAATGCGGGCTTCATCGCGCAGCGCTTGCAGCCCCGTGGCATTGGGTCCGATTGCCCTGCTCTCGCCCTCCATTCTGACCGCTTCGTTGCGCGTGATTCTAGCGTACGCTCAGCTCCTACCAAACACTACCAAGAAAGGGGCGCTACCTGTATCAGTCCGATTTGATCTTGCAATCGATGCAACATTCGATGATTCTTTCTTTCCGATCTTTCTCCCTTTCAAAAGGAGGGACTGGCTCTGGTTCTTTTCTTTCAACCCTCATCTATTCACTTGAGCATAGAACGTAACAGAACGCTACATCTGTTCGAAGTGGTCACTTTATTTAGCGAAGTGGTTTTCGACTCTTTGCCAACGGTTACCTTAAAAAAGGCTTACTTATTCCACCCGCAACCCTGCTTCCGAATCAACTTATGTTGCAGCAGCTGCTTGGCTAAGCGCGCTTAGCTTCTGAGGCTTTCAACTAGAGGTTGCGGGCTGCTCGTTTTGGGCTCTGCTCGAGGTGCGACATGTAGGCTTACGTGCGAATCAACTAAAGATAGAATTTCGTACAGTAAGCTGCAAGGCATAAGTTGATTCAGCAAGCGCGCGAGCAAAGTTCGGCAGGACCCCGAACGCGTCTGATGGTATGCTCCTCCCGTGCGAGCTTTAGGCCTCAGCCGATCATACCCATCCCCGAGGACCTCGACGCCGGGCTTGAAACCACCCGAATCAGTCTATAAGCTGGCTATACACTTCCTATCCAACTCGTTCGACATTTCGCACGGCTTAACCAACCAGCGCACTACAGCCAGACCGCGAAGAGCTCGTTGCTTGAAGCTGCTTGCTGCCAGTGAGCTCTTCCCATAGTCATGGTCCCTGTCAGCCAAACAATTAAGTTAAGCCTATCCTGCCCGACCTTCTCAATAAATCAGTCTAATGGGTTCAATTAACACTCCTTACCTTGTAGTCTTCCGGCCTGCCCCCCTTCTTCCTTACCATGGCAAGTCTTTGTGAAATAACTCCGAGGAGATTCAAATAAATTCCTGTCTTTAGAAGTCAATCCCACTTAACAACACTTGTACGCTTGACATGAAAAGTAGAGGCAAGCAGAGTCAAAGGCCGAGCCTCAACCAGCAAAGGGGGACAGCCATGCCAATCCAAGCAGAGCAACTAGAAGCCCACTCTACCTTCATATACTCGCAAAACACAGAATGGGCATCGCCCTTCATCTACCACCTTCACTCAGCCTACTGTATAGAGGCCTCGCCTGTCATCTACCTCTAAAAACTAAAAACCTAGACATCAACACTCGACTAAAAACACACTTGCTCAAAAAACAAAGACAGAGAAAAAAAAGGAAGAAAACAAGAGTGAGAAAAACCCACTTATCAAGACAAGACAGATCACCCCTTTCATTTAGTATAATAATGAGTTTCACTCACCCGCAAGAGTAGGCCAAAAAGCAGCGACCTTACTAGATAGACTGATCTCCTAGGTCTATATAGTCCTGTTCTGATTGAAGATCTCCTCCTCCTCATATCCTTACTGATCAGAAGGTAGGGGGATTCTTGAGTTCTATCCCTTCTTCTGGCTAGGGAACCCGTCTATTGTCAGGAAGAAGCTTTGGCTCTTGAGCCGGAATCAATCAATAGTAACCGACTAGTCACATTGCTCTCCATCCGGTTCCTAAGGAGAGAATAGGTGTTGGTCATGCCATAGATCAAGATACCCAGGACTAAGGTGATGCGGCCAGCACCTCTCGGGGTTAAGCAGATAGGCTTGGGTTCGTATGAAAGGGAGGGATCCGGTTTCCCGGTGTAGAGAGAGTTAAGGAGATGGTTGGCTCGTGATCCCCATGGGAGAACCTGTTCTTGGAGTGCTCACTTTTCTACAATCAAAGTGGAGACTTTGCTAAGGATCGAGTGCGGCTTCCAAGCGAGCGAAGACGAGATGCCGCCGCTTTCTTTGAGCGAGAGGCGACCGAAATGAAAGGTAAGCAAAGAAGAGGGCATAACACCTGGTAAGGCTACCCATTCTATGGATGGTCTCGTGAAAGCCTTTAGCATACCTTATTCAGCTAGCGATCTACCTCGGTTCAAATTCTTGTTCCAATTTCTCGCACTCATCCTCTCGGGGTTAGCATAAGAAGTCAGATAGTCTCTCATAGTGAGGTTAGCTTTAAGGTTCCAGCTTGCAGCTTGACTGTAAGGGCAAGGAGAGTCAGTTCCCTACTCTTCTGGAAGGGCTAGTGTCGCAGATCAAAGAGGTGAAATCCGGGCAAGACGACGCAGCCTTTCTAATGATGAGTCAATAGTTCAGCATTCCCTAACCCCTATGCCAGCTAAACGAGAAGCAGCTTGACTGGTTAGATCATCCTCGGGGTTAGTACTCCCTTAATAGATAGCCTTTGTTTGAGTTCATTAAGGTATCAGGATTGAAGCCAGCCAAGCAAGGCAGGCCCGCTCTTCGATCTCCGATCGGAGTTCCGTCCTGAAGCCAGAAGTCAAAGAAGTACTTCTTTCTTCTTTTCCGACTCGACAGCAGTTTCCCTTCTTTATCTGAAAGTAGATGGAAAGTAGATTAAGGTAGTAGCTCAGAGCGGAAGCTGAGTCCGAGTCAGATAGCTAGCAGCTTTGATCGTATAGCTGCTTTGAGCGGTCGGAATCTCCCCGCGGAGAACTCCTGTGGGGTAAAGGTCTACATCTGTGGCTCTCTGTAGCTAAGCATCGGAACGACTCTTCCTTAAGAAAAGAAGAAAAGAAGTCAATAGTTAGCTCATAGATAGTTGGCCTTCCCTTTCTTTCTTAAAGTAGAAAAAGGCTAGTCGTAGATTAGGAGTTCTGAGTTCGAGTTCTATAAGTCAGTCGAATCCCTTTTTCATCTATCTGAAAGTGCGTCAAGGTGAAGCTGAAGCGCTATCCTCTCCTTGCTGAAGTCTTCGCTCCAGTCTTGGGAATAGAGCCGAAGCATCGTCCTCCCCGCTATTAAGTAACAGAGCGAGCAGCTTCGCCCCTTGCCTTTCCTTCTATACAGAAAAAGCGGAAGAATCCCTGACTTACTCTTCACAAAGCTGAAGAGTCTCTCTCTTTGTCTTTCCTTTTCCCTTGTAAACATGCTCTTCTTTTGCAAAGAGTATCCGCAAAGTCCGAAGCCATATTCCCCCTCTAAGCGCAAACGAGTTACTTCATCGGGCGTCACCGTCAGAAGGATCTCTTCTTTAGCAGTTCGGTTCGGTTCATCAAAAGCTTTCTTTCTTGTATCTAAGACTTTCATAACAGATCCTTCTTCCTTTTATGGACTTACTTTTATTAACATTAACAGTAGTAGACCCCGTTTCAGACCTGACCCTTTTTTTAGGCACCTTTCTATACTTCGGGGGCTAACAAAGCTGTTTCGGAGTCCTGGACCACATGGGCCTGTACCTTTTTCAAGAACGCCATCCGAACTGACTCCATTCGACTCTATCTTGGGGGTGTGACTGAGTGACTTGAACTGTCATATCCAATTGACCTTTGATGCTTTCCGCTTAGGCCCGTTCGTCCCTTCCGCATACCAACGGGACAAGACTAGGTTGGCTTACCCGAGAAAGAGATCTTGCTGGCATGGAGACATAGAACATTGGTTTCGAGGGCATAAGCTACTCACAGTGAGGTACGCAGTGAACGGGCTATCTTTTAACCACGAGAGGAAGCACCCTCAGTCGATCATCAAAACTATCCGTATATAGCGTGTACTCTATTTTGAAGCTTAAAAGAACATGTATATCTCCACCCGCACGAAAGCAAAACCACATGAGCAAAACTACATGCTTCCGTAAACGAGATCACCGGTATCCTTTCTCATCCAGCAAGTCCATTCCAATCAACTTCATGCTTAGAGTCATTAGGTTCCCGAAAGAATAGGGCATCCAATAGATGTTTGCAGACGTCAGACCGGAATGACGTAGTTATTCTCGTTATCGAACCGCTAAAGATGTGCTTGCCTGACTTCCTGCATTTCTCCCAGTGAACTTACTGTACTGTGGCACGTCTTTCTTCATTCTATCCCAGTCAGTCCCTGACGGTAGCAGTTAGATAAGGCGCACCCCAACGTATGGAGTCCTTCGTTTCGTCGACTGCTTCCAATAGACATATACCTTTCGGCCCCAGTCTAAAGGCAGCGACTCTGCACGCTGAGTCCTCTTTACGAAGGGGCGTACTGAGCAAAGACTTCTGCCATCACCTTCGCAAAGACTCGACATCTCCGTCACAGAGCCAGTGTCCGCCTTTACTGTCTTTGCTGCCGATAAAGGACCCTAGAATATCGTAGTCACTTATCACAACTTCAACTGGAGCCTATTTGATAGAAAGAGTCAAGAACAGCCGGGCTTACTACTTTTCGCAAGCTACTAACTCCTCCCGGAATGGCTACCGAAACTGACCTCCTTCACTCTCTTCTGGTCATGAGGAATGGGCTGATCAGCGGCCTTGACTATCCCCGGTTGCGGTGGGCTTCTTAAGAACAGGCGATTACTAAAGAGGGTTGGATGAAATGGTGATTCAGCGAAACCATGGTTCCGTGGCCAATAGCTAGTTCACGTGGGAGAAAGATTGGTTGCGAGAAGGTTGCCCCGGGTGCTTGAATTGAGGATGGTTGGAAGCGCCCTTCTACACCGGGAGAGAAATAGCCAACCGTACTGGGTTTCCAACCTAAGCCTCTTGAAGGGTTTCCAAAGCTAGGCGTGCGTTTTGGCCAGATCTTCCAACCGCTCAAGAAAGGAGTGAACCTGGCCTGGTGGTTCCATTCGCTTATTCGCCCCCTTCTTAGCGTTGTTCAGTATCAAGTAGGACTGGGAACCCCTATTTCCGCAGGTCGGTGGGCCGCACTTCTGAATAACCACCTAAAGTAGACCCCTTGCTCCTAATTCGAGAGAGGCTCCAGGCTCCACCGAGGCAGCAAGCAAGTTCGAACTGGGAAGGGGTAGGTAAAGAGTTCGGAGAAGAGAGGGCTTCATCAACTTCTCCCGCTTCTTCTTTTGAATAACTACCTAAAGTAGACTCTCCCGTTGCTCCACCTGAGTGATCTGAAGAATGAGTTTCTTAATAGGGGCCGAACCCAACAGAAACGGAACAACGAGTGGACCCGAAAGAGAGAAGGCTGAGCCGTGGGAGAAGAAGTGGATTTCCCACATCGGCCGACCCACTTCAATCTTTCTTTCTCGTTCAAGCTTCCTCCGCTGGCCAACCTTCATTAATGCCCCCTATTCTTTCTTAGTTCAGAGCTAAAGTGAAATGAGGGGAGTTCAGAGCCGCGCCTTATCTACGTAGAAAGAAAGGGGTTGACCTGGGGGCTGATCAGCTTCTTAGTTGAAGGTGCTCCACTGGGTTTTGTTGCTCCACCGCTTCAATAAGGTTGAAGTCCGGCCCCTCAACCTCTCGGTCGAGCTTCTTCGCCCCTCAACCCTAACGGGCGTGAGTGGTCAACCCCTACTATGAATGAAAGGCTCACGCTCATGAAATAGCTGACTAGATAGAAGGGCGCTACCCCTCGGCATGGACACGAAGAGAAGAGCCGCGGAATCAAGAAGGAAGCTTGAGAAAGCCCGCCAGTGAAGAGAAGGCTGAGACCCGTGAAAGGGGCCAACCTCACCATTCCCAACTGATAAAGATCCTAACGAAGAAAGAGAGAAGGCTGAGCACCCCGAACCAGCTTTTGATCCCATCCGGCTTCGACCACCGAGATAGTTCTCTTTTTCTCTCCCCCCAGCAATCCATTCGGGGGTGGCTGGGCCAGATGCTATTCAGAGTGGGGAGGTTTCGTTTGCCCAGGGCTTCCTCTTTCTGCCCCTTACCATGTTCCACCACCTGGTTCACAAGGCCATTCAGAAAGGGAGTGAAGAGTCGCTTCTAGCGGAATGAGGCTGGTTGCTCGACCCTTCAAGAAATTGGAGGCCCGTGAAAGCTTTCGTAAGCGAGTGGAAGGAGAAAGTCGAAGTAGAGAAGAGCGAATGGTGGCCGAACCCAACCTCTGGTGGGCTGATTAAGAACAGGCGATTACTACTCAATAGCGGAGAAGCAAGCTTTCGAAACTGATGAGTCCTATTCATCTACGTGGAAACTTCACCTTTCAATAAGCAAGTGGGGGTACACTTCTGCAGTCGAGTCAAGAAGGTCCGCTTACTCTGATTTTGCCGGTGCCCTATGGATCGAACAAGACTCTTTGCTTGAGGTTTGAGGTTTCGAGCCGGGTGACTCTTCTTCCGAGTGGGCTGATAAAGGAGTGAACCTGGGCAGAGGCGCGCTAACAAGAAGAGTTCTGATCTTGCTAGTTCTGAACCAAGCAGGGAGATCCTATTTTGCCAGTTCTGATCTTGCTGGTTCCGAACAAAGCAAGGAGAGGAGAAAAGAGTGAAGAGCCAGGCGGGCTCCGGTCAGCGATAGATAAGAGAAAGGGGTCGAGTCCGCAACCGACTATTCGAAGCTTGAGAAAGAGAAGAGGAAAAGCGGGTCAGCTGATCGAGAAGGCTCACCTCCTTGAATAAATGGTTGCTCAGAAATGCTTGCTCCACCATTCAGAAAGGGAAGAGCCAACTTTCAACATATAGAATGAGGGCAATCGAATGGATAGGGGAATCAGGGATGAACAACCAGCACCAACACGAGGAGGAATGAATGGGAGGACACATTCATTACATGCTTATCTACCAGATCATTCCCCACTCGCCCGCTCATGCCCATTTCCATCCACACTGATTCACCACCTAATTCCGACAGCTGCTATACCCGATTGGATTCCTGACTCCACCGTTGATGATTAATTCAACGGCAGAACCCGGGAGAAATGCTTAAGAGGAATGGTGCTTGTGAAGCTGAAGCGGCAGCCTCACCCGTGATCATAGTTGCCCATAATCCACTGGATTACCCGCTAGCTATGGGCATCCACCCCATACTATTACAATAAGGGCCGAATGGGAGGGACATGCAGGGAACATAGAAAGAGCCAATCTGTTAGACCCAGTCAAGCTTGATCTTTTCCATCCACACCCGACCAGCCAACACAACAACCAGATGTTACCATGCCCTTATGCCTACCGCTTCCAACAATGCTTCAGGCTTGGACTCACCCGTATCACCGAACCTCGATACAACTGGATTCCCACCTCAGCTGTTAGAGCCATTCGATCGAAAGAATTGACTCTTCGACACCTGAAAATTAGCACCTACTGAGAAATGCTTAAGCGGAATCTCAACCATATCTGCTCTTTTCTGTTAGATATTCCCTTACTCGGGGGAATAGAGATCGCCTCCCAGGAAGGAAAATACCATTCACCATCCACACTCATTCTTGCACGGTTCGAGGCTCCAGAGAATGGATGATCAGTTAGGAGTAGTGGCTCAGGCCTACCAATGCTGATTGGTTACCCAGCATTCCAATGGAATCGAAAAAGAGTTGAACACCTTCACTGATTAACCACCTCGTGAAGCTTCAGCGGCAGCCTCACCTAGCACCTGAGACCGTAACCCCGGACGATACAGGAAATTCCCTTTCCACACGCCTACTCCCCGCCTGCTGCCCAACCTCGGATCATATCGCACTGGAACACTTCCCAATCCAAATGGGAGAGGGGAGAGATCTCTTCGCTTGCTTGCCATTATCAACGCTTCGAAAGCGGATCCAAATTGGATGGTGTGGCAGAAAGACCAACTAGATCCTTTTAAGACAAGAAGAGAAAATAAAGCCTTTTAACGAACGATCCATTTTGCCGCGGTCTACTCGAACCATTCCCACCCCCCTCGGGTTGAGTAATAACCGAGCTTCTTCAGCCCCTCCTCTCCTTTACAGTCGAGCAGCTTCGCTCCTCTCGGTATTCAGTCTGCTTCGCCCCTCTCACTCTCGTTCGAGCGGCTTCGCCCCTCTCGCTTTGCTCGAGCGGCTTCGCCCCTCTCGCTTTGCTCGAGCTGCTTCGCCCCTCGGGTTGAGTAATAACCGAGTGCTTTACCCCTCTCCCCGATGAATTTGCTCGTTTCGACAAGTACCCGATGTCGGTTACGCCCACCTACGAGAAGAACCTTTCGATCGAATTATTCTCATTATTAGTAGGGGCACGCGTTGTGTCATAGGGATCAGATAGTTGGTTATGAATCCAGGAAGTCGTGGTCACGTATATAAGAGATCAGTGCCCTGTTCATTATGTATCAAGGATTTCGGGCCTCCTATTCGTTGGTTGGATCGGAAGGAGTCAAACTGCCTACTAGTCAAAGAGGTAGTTTTACCGGATTTCCCACTCCTAGGAAAGAACTCCCCTTTCTATTCTCAATTTCATACCTTGAATCCAATATTCGTTGATGAGAGAAAGACCTGATCGTATGTTCTATCTCCCTGTCCCCTCGTTTGCGAATGAATCGCTCTAGCTAGATGGAACGGATTCGTCATCGGATTCTTCTCTGGATTATGATTCAAGATAGCCCACGAGTCTTTCTATCATCAGGAATTTTGAACATTCGATCGGGATGCAGCAGCAACAGGGCTGGATCGCTTCCCTGGCCTACCCTATTTGTTTCGAGAAATTAAGAAAGCGGGTAGGGACCAACATCGAGATCTTCTCTATCAACAGTAAACGGACGATTCACCAGATAGATCTATCCGTGGCAAAACGGAATAGTGATCATAAGATACACAAAGATGGATTCGGATAGATGACTGAATAAAGATCCGCAAGAGATTGATTTGACTAAAGCGCTTGACGGAAAGGAAGGTTTTCTCGTTGTGTCGCTTTAATAACAGAATAACTTAGAGTCATAGTTCAAAAGAGTATCAGACTTCAAGCCCTAAAACCGTTTTGTTTATTAGAGTTCCTCTCAAACTGCGATCTACCCCTTCTTGCCCTATCTCGGTAATGGTCCCGGTGCTCGCTTCGTCTTTCCCTCGGTGCTGACTATGCAGCTGGACTTGTCTCTTTATCTCGGCGCCTTCCTACTTTCCTTACCGCTCCGTGGGCCCCGATTCTTGCTTTTGTTCATCGAGATTGGGTTGGTGTGAAGTTAAGATCAAAAGCTAACTAAGGTCTCTTTCTTTCTCCATTTCTGTATCCAGTCGTGAAGAAAAGGAGAAGTCAAATCACGTAATCATAATTGCATAGATAATGAGAATCACAGTTGCTTGACTTTGTTAAGTTAGCGGCGTGTATCGAGAAACCTCCGCCCAATAGAGCCTAGCCCGAGAGTGGACCGATAGTGTCCCGCGAAGCCGGTCCCCGGTAGGTGTAAGATCCATGTTCTATAACTTCTGAATAAAGCAACTGTGAAGGATCAGAGAAGCAGGTTGGTCTACGATCATAACTCTGAAGTCACATGCCAAGCAAGTCAACTCCGTAACAAGCTAGGCACCAATCATACGAAAACAAAGATTCTAAGGAACAAGTTTGAGGAATGGTTCTTAGCCAACGGTGACCGGCTCAATGAGCACCTTTGGGCGATTACGATAGCAAGCCCCTTTAAGGATAAGGCATGTTAAAAAGTCTCTAAATAGGGAGGAATAATTTCAAAGCAAGTGTATGAGCGCGTAAGGTCAAATCCCATTTTTTATGGCGGAATATCAAGAATGGATTCGCAAATCCAGATCGGCTAACAACCTGTAACAAGTCTCTCAAAAGGCTTTGGTATTCAGGGGGATATGGGACATGTTCCATCCATTCTGGATAAGGAGCCATGTGTTCCGATTTCCCGCTCCTTGGGCTCTATCCGGTTTTGGGGCAGCTACTCTAACTCTAGAACTCTAGTTACACCCTTGGCTTCCAATAAATATCCAACTCAACAATACTTCTTCAGACTCAACCGAAAATGGCGGATTGGGAATTGCGTATAGTGATGATCGAGACGAGACTAAGGTCTACTCCATTACCTTTGGGATGGCGGGAAGCAAATTTGATTGGATGGAGACAGATATATATAAAGTGTGCCGTGAGGGATCTTTATAGGTAGCCAGTCTTTACTTAACTTAAATCGGTCCAAGCTTGACTGAGCAAAGAGGTATTGGGCGTACTGAGGTTGCAGATTCTTAATGACCATTTTAACCTGTTCTTTTTCAGATGGGCGATCCCACATCTGAGCTGCCTTCTTCCTAAACCTCATCAGAAAAGCCGTGAACCCCTCTTTCGGTTCTTATCTAGTGGTCTCCAAGTCATGGCGGGTAAGTTCCATCTCAGTATTGTAAGAATACTACTTCTTAAAAGCTTTCATTATATCCTCCCAAGTACGAGTCTGGGAGGTTTCGAGGGACATTAACCAACGAAGGGCTGGTCCAGAAAGAGTGAGTTGAAACGCTTGGCCCATTTGTTGGTCGGTAAATCCTTGGACTCTCATCTGTCCGATGTAGGCCCTCAAGTGAGCTCGAAGATCACCGGTCCCGTCGAACTTGTCAGAGTGCCATTTAAACTTCTCAGGTATTTTTGCCTCAGGGAAGAAGCACATTCCTTCGGTGTCGAGCAACCTGCACCTCCACGCCCTTGACATTCTTGAGGGCGCTCTCTAACTTCTCCACCTTCTCTCTAAGTGCACGAGTCTCAGCAGACTCAACCGTGGGTTGTGGAGTGGGGTTAGAGTTGATCACGATGTCGTTCTCTCCTAAGACCATATTGGGATTTTCCGATGCATCGCCACGGGCTGGGCGAATGTGGCTATGCTCTTGATGGCTATGATCTTGAGCCTCAGGTTGACTTGGCCTAGCGTTAGCACGCATCAGATCAGATAAGTTGGCCACCAACCTAGTCAATTCTTGCACTTGAGCATTCACTTGCTCCAGGGTAAGGGATGGGTTGTCACTGGTACTCATGTTGGGCTGTGGGGAACCAAACGGGATTGCTTCAGGAGACGATGGGGGTGTGCTACGGGTTAACCTCGAACCGGACCTTTCCCACGAGGGTTGGGGATGATCCTTTTTACGCCGCGGAATTGTGCCTAATTAAATTAAACCATCATTAGATTATGTTGTCATCATCAAGCCATTACTTTTTTTTTCTTGTACCCTTTTAAGCATCGTATATTATACACACTAGAAAGCATTCAAGCATCATCCAAGGGTTAGCCCAAGTTTTCAGCGAACCCAGTTCATGTTTTCACAGAGCCGAGAGTGAATCCCTTCAAACCGGTTTTCAAGCACACTTTACCGTTAGTTGTGTCGAATTCCTAGGCGTAACGGTTCTAAATCCCTACATGATGCATGAATTTGGCTTAGGACATAAGGCTCACCCTTAGCAAGGAGCACCTAATATACCTCTCACAACGCCTTCGCGTATAGTGATCGAACGGTACGGCGGTGCATCCTTTTTGATATACCCGGAGGTACGAGGCTAAGAGTTGTGGTTTTTTTAACAAGAGACAAGAGAAGAGTACCTCGGCCTTAGCCCTCTTCTCGTGAGAGGAGCAGAGTTCACCTAAGGGCAGCCCATGGCGGTCGACTAGAGGTAGAGAAGACTGCTGGCCCGGGAGAAGCCACCTGAAGCCCGCTGAAGAGAAAGGTTGGCAAGAAAGCTGCCTTACTGAAAAGAGGGGGGAGAAAGCCACGTTAGCCCTATTAAGCTCCCACTGCTGAAGGTTGGATAGCTGCTTATCCGGTAAACCCCGATTGAACCGGTGCTTAAAGGTGTGAGTGCGCTCCTCAACCCGATAACTCCCAAATTCTGGTATGTATCGATGGCTTTCCCACTCCCTTTAGCTAAGCGGTTGGGTTGATGTCTCTTGATTTCCCCGATACCGAATCCATGCTTAAAGGTGTGAGTGCTCCCTAGTTATTGGTTAGGCGAAATGAATGAATCGTTCCCCTCAAGCTACAGCACTTGATTTGGAAACAGCACGGCGGATCGCTAAAGATATATAATGAGTTAATAGAAAAGACGGCTCAGCAGGCTGAGCTACAGAAGGAGTATGCAGGGCATGCCTGTGATATTGCCAATAAGCTTAAATGGGCAGAGTTACAGAAAGAGTTTGAAGAAGCCGAGAGGCAGATAAGCCTTCATACTGACTAGGGGCCTGCACTGATTGAGACTCAGAAGAAAAGAAGCTTTCAGTGAAGGATCGATAAATTAGGACTTTCAAAAGCACTGCAGCGCTCTCATTTCGGCCTTACATAAACGAATGACTGAACTTCAAATGTTGACTCGAGAGATTCTTCTGATTCTCTAGGAATGAACTTTCAATCATAAGTTGTGGAGCAGAGAAGGAAATTGCTAATGTGTCAAAGACAGTATGAAAGCGCCCCAATGCCAATGGTTTCGCAACTCGAGACAGCCCCTTTCATTGAGGTGGCCACCACACCAGCCAAGTATAAAGGATAAAGTTCGTCATTTTGATGTGTCGGCGATGGTGAGTCCAGTTGTCGGGTTGCAGGAGACATCCAAGAAATGTCTTGATAAGACAAGTTCAATAAAAGTTAGAATAATGAAAGCCCAACATGTCATTTCAAACAGCAAAATCCCCGGACAATTGTTTGTTATTGGCCAGCTAAATGGATGCTTCATTTGAGAAGACGGGAGGTAGCTTTAGCTTACTTATTCTTTCTTTCTTAGTATGCGAAGCCCCAATACTGACTCTATAGGGGAAAACGCCTTACTTTATAGGGGCGCTCCTGCGCCCCGCAAAGAAAACTACTGCGCTACCGCGCTTTACTTACTCTAAAGGGCGCGCTAGCCGTTGTATATAGTCGGGCCCTTGCTTGTTGCCTCCGTTTGTGATCTACGACCACCCTCCATTTGGTCGTGCTGCTATGATGTAACGTGCAGTCGTCCCGAGGCAGCAGGATGTATGGTATAGGGCCCCCTATTTCCTCTCCCTTAAAGTCTCAATGGGCAGTGGCTTATTCGGCGCTATATCACAATTCATTCATTCTCGGGCATAGCTGTTCACGAAACGTGGCATGGGACATCTGTCGGCGGCGGGAGTCTTACATCCGAGCGAGAGGTCAGACCAATCCCATTCATCCTGGTCCGATCCGAACGGATCTTGTTGAATGAATTGATCCATTGTTGTATGTCCCACTTCTTAGTGCATTTTTTCCTACTCGGACCCGCCGTACTTCCTTTGTTTGACTACTCCTGAGATATGGTGGAAACATTTTGTTATGGTGGAGAGTGGGGAGTGAAAACACCAATGCAGCAGAGAACGACCGCATGAATCGGAATCAACTTAACTTATTAAGATTAAGACAGACGACCGAGAAAGAAAGGCTCCGCGTTCTCCAAGTGGTTGATCTTAGCGTGCTAGCCGCTGCTTCATTTCGTATAGTGATAACGCTTTCTCTTTCTTAGCGCTCCGCCCCGCGGAGAACTCTGGTTGCGCGGCTTTCTCTTATAGGTCTATTTTCTCTGACTTGACTCAGCTTGACCTACTTGACTCAGCGGTTAGAGTATCGCTTTCATACGGCGAGAGTCATTGGTTCAAATCCAATAGTAGGTAAAACCGGCCGAAACCCCTGCTTTTGCCAGCATGACAGCAAGCACGGACTGGCAGCAAGGTGCTGTAAGCCTGAATGACCAAAGCATCGGTTGCTTCCACTTGTGGCCTTCTTCGACCGACAGACAAGGAACCCCCCCTCTTCTTCTCTTCATGTATGTGGGCTGCCTGCCCCGTCCCGAATAGACGAACAGGAACAAGCTGAAGAAAGGCGCGAGAGAGAGAGTTGATACTCAACTCACCTCCCCTCTTCCACAATTAGGTGAAGACCTGGAGGGCCGGAAACCCCAACGGGAAACCTTTCACCGCGCCACACGATTCTTTCGCGAAGCGCTCTCTCAGACGTTTCCACTCCTGCCCCCGCAAGCAAAGAGGTTTCAAGATACCAGGCGACCAAGTGAACAGCCCCGAGCAAATCTTCTAGAGAGCGTACCCTTTGTTTCTACTCTTTCTCTCTTCTAAGAACAACTATAAATCATAAATTTGTAAATCTAAATAGTTTTTGATTTTCTATGGACCCCTTGGACCTCCGACCAATGAGGTGATGACACATGCATGCGTGCATATGAACTTCTAAAGATTGTGCTGCATACTTTTTAAATACATTCTATGAGTTTATGGGGGATTCAATTGTTGGAAATTGAGTGTTTGGTGGCCATTCCTAAGGATGGTCGATGTGCATGCGTGCACATGAACTTCTAAAGAGTGGGAGTTGAGTGCCTGGGTGGCACTATGTAACTCAATCCATTATAGGGCTATTGGTGGATGAGTTATAAAAAAGAATAGACTCTGAGATAGAGGAGACTTTAAGGAGATTTTGTCGAGATAAGGCAAGTATCTTCGAGTAGTCGCAGAAGTCAGGTCTCAGACTCGCAGAAGACAAGTGAAAAGTATCTCGAGGTTTCGCCGTGGGAATTTCGCGAGAGTTTTCGCCGCTTTGAAACAATAAGTTTCACAATCTCGCAAAAATTCCGCGTGGTTTTTCTCTAAAAACTCGGAAGGTTCCGCCAGAAAGAGTTTGGGATTGAATCGTTTGGTCTTTTCCAGCCCCTGATTGGTTTGAGAACCTGATTGAAGAAGACCAGAATTTTGGAATACACGTAGATCTGCAGATCCAGTGTTTGAAGTTATTCGTTTGTGTTTCGATTTAGGGATTCCAAAGTTCAGACAGAGACGTTGTTGAGTATGTGGCTTGACTGACTCCAAGGTGACTCAAGTCTCGATTGAGCAGTCATTTTTCATAGTCACGGGTCCTGCTTTAGCACCGTTTCACATTTGCAACTGTAGAGGGCGGTTTGTGACCTTCCAATTTTCCAGTGAAACCGGGGTGGGTGAACCCTCGTGAGAGAAAGCAAAAAGATGCATCCATTTCTAGGCAAATTCAGTGTCTTGTGGATGCTCTCTATGAGGTAGTTAGACACGCCCCTTGGGGGATCTGTTGGGTCTTTATAAGGACTCAATCAAAGGGCACAAACAAATGAAGAGAGAGCCTGCTGTTTTTCTGAGGTTGGGTTTTGAGAGTAGGATACACACGTCGAAGAAATCCGTTGTCTAGAGAGAGTGGAGTGATCTCACATAGTTTTCTATTTAGAAATTTATATAGTTAGTTAGATATTTCTAGTTTTTCGAATCAAATAAATAAAAATGTCTTTCTCATTTGCTGCCACTCAAAACAGCTGGTCTCAGCTCTGCGCATTCCTTGCAATTCTGTCTTTCTTTCAGCTAAAGATTGTCATCATCTGGTATGAGAGCCCAGGTTGTGCAGATATGGTAGTGAGACAATCGTATGCATAAATGGTTGCTGATATGATTACTGCATTAACGCATACGATTGTCAAGCATCGCAAGATTGAACCTCTAAATGTAGATGTTTGGAAGATGAGAATGCAGTTGCTTATCAAAGAACAGGATCTTTTTTTTTTCATTCTTGATAAAAGAGAAGCCCGCAGATCTGGTCTGGCGCTAATGGCTTCTTCAATCAAGTGATGTTGTTGTAGCCGAACAACAAAAGAAAGCATATGAGCTGCATCTATAGTTGTTGACAGTAAAAAAAAAAAAGTTCTGCGAAGGGTGGTCAAGGATAAGGTGCTAGTTTCAGTGGGAGACATTGAGTCTGCATGAGAAAGATGGGAGACTATAAGAGAATGTATGAGTCAGTGACAATGGTGAACATGAAGTTTCTTCGGCGACGGTTCTTTCCAAGCAAGATGCAAGAAGGGACGAGCGTGTCTCAGCACTTAGACAAGATGGATAAGATGATCAAAGAATTGGTAGCAGTGAGAGTCAAAATGACTGATCGTGATCAGTGACCGGGAAGTCTGCTGAAGTCGTTTGAGTCTTTGACAACCACTCTCTCAGGATCAAATCCTCCTCCTTTAACTATGATTGATCTGACCATTTTCTTTAGGCAGAAGCTGAAAAGAGATTTGAACAGCAGTCTGAAAAAACTAATGCTGCGCAAAAGAATCTGTTTAAAAAGAAGAATAAGCACAAGGCTGGTGCCGTGCAGAAGGACCTGAAAAACATAGAGTGTTGGTCCTGCAAGAAGAAAGGTCACTTGAGTTTTGAGTGCCCATAAAAGAAGGGCAAAGGGAAAACCCATGATGATCAGGAAAAGGTAGTGTTGGTCACTACTATGGCCCTGTTTGCCAACATTTCAGATAGTTGGTGGATCGGGTCCTCGCATCATATTTTATTCCGAAAGGAATAAATTGGTGCAGATATGATTGAAGAACTAGGTTCTTCATATATGGGCAATGGCACTTCGACTGTAATCAGAGGCCGAGGGAATGTGTAATTGCTGTTGGAAAACGGAAAGTCAGAAGAGGTATCAAATGTATATTTTTTTTACCATAAAAGAACTGACTCTCGATGAGAAGAGTACGCGCGCTAGCGCGCTACAACTAGCATAGCAGCCTGCGGAAAAAGGCTAGCGCGCTACTAGCGCGGCTCGCTTCGCTTTTGTTGCTCCGCCCCAGCTCGCTAGCGCACTCCGGCTTGACTTGACTAAGCCCCGTTTGCTGGGCTTTGATGCCGTAGCTTGCAGCTTGCTGGTGTTCTCCTTTACTAAGTGTACCAAGTCTTATGTACTCTAGCAGTAGTGGGCGAAGCAAGGGATGGAGCTAGTTCAAAAGGGAAGTCAGCTCCTTTAAAACCTTTAGTCAAACAAAAAGCTGTAGTCAGAAAGGGAAGTCAGGAAGAGATGTCTTGATAACAGGAAGTCGTGTAAGGCGGTGGTGTTCTCCTTTGTTCCTCTGTCCTAGTCATTTCCTCAGTGAACCTATTTATTCATCGAACCTCAGACAACCGGTCTCCGTGCAGCCGGAGTTGAATGGACAACTCGAGGCTTTTAATAAAGAAAGCGGGAGTACCGATCGTGCATTCCACTTAAATTAAAAATGCAAAGGTGCGAAGCCCACCAGAAGGAGGAAGGTTATATATAACCGGTCAGCTATGTAATCCATGAACGTAGATCGTCACAGTAATACAAGAGTCAGTAAGAGAGAGAAGATAGGGAGCACCCCTTTTTTACGGTTCTTTTTAGCAGTACGCCGGGAGAGATAAGGGATAGCTCCATTGGCCGGTGTATGAACAGAAAAACTAAAAGAAATGAAAGAAAGGCGCCGGTCGAAACGAACACTTTATAAAAAGGAATATACCCAAACTGGAGAAGTTTGCCATGGTCTGGGGAATCGGTTGCAATCTTTGGTACTGACCCCGGATCATCAATTGACTATTCAGTAGAGGAAGATCCCCTTCCGAGCCTTAGCAGCCTATCGAAGAAATTACCCGACATCCGGTTCTTATTCTTGTGCACCGGCCTTTGGAAGGCAATTCACCCTACTATAGAAAGGGAGAGCTTCCCAGCGATACAAGAGCATTTTCCAAGCATAAAATCACGAAGTTTTGGGATCCGGCCCAGAAAGTGGGTGAAACTCGTCATTCTCCGCTTGCAAGTCAAGCTTGTCAAGAGAATATTTCAGGATGTGCTGTGGGTACCTGTTCTGATGATCCTAAAACTCATCTGGCAGAGCCAACAAGTGAATTACAGGTCGAGCTGACATACGCGGGAATTGGAACCCTTTTGGGCTGGAGGGCTGGGTCAGAAGCACCGAGAGTTATCTCAGATTGTTGGTCAGTAGAGTTTCAATTCTGATATCGAATTTGTGGTCCAACGTTGCTAAATGCATGAATTAATGGTGCTATATCCACCTGGAGTATACCATACGATTTATACCGGGCAATGAAAGGAGATTTGTTTGTTCAGATAGAGATGACAGCTCTGCCTATGAAAGATTGTCAATACCGGGACATTCATCCAACGATTAAACTATAGCCCTCTCGAGGGAATATTGTTGGGTGAAAAACCAGATGTTTTACCTGCCCCGCAAAAGGTAGATATTGGGAACTTCGTCCTATAAAAGCAGAATCATAAGCTGACCACACGAGTCGATATTCTGAAGCTGGCAAGCAGGATCCAATCTCAGAAATGGGTGCCTTTCCGCTTGACGGGGAGAACTAGAAATAAAGGAAGTAGTTTTGGCTGTTGTTATTCTAGGTTGGGCTTTAGAAATGTAATAAAAGACAGGGCTTTCTTGCTTCAGCATGTGAGGGAAATGCCCCGGGTACCGAAGTTAGCGGACAGAGAGGGCGGCGGGTGGGTAAGGTAAGTATGGAAGGCGCGGTTCGGTTAATGCCACATTGATCTGCTCATGGGTCGAGTAATTCTACTACGAATAACGGAGGAAAAGTCCTCTTATCTCACCATAAGACTTTTTTTTTACTCAAATCATGGTGAGCTGTGGCTTACCTACCACTTTTGTGCTTTCACCATGGAATTTGAATAAAAAAAGTAGGGAGTTACATTCGTAACTTCATTGTGATGATTGTTCGGCTCGGCCTAGCTCTTGCCTTTATCCGCTCAGTTGGCTAGCCTATTTCTTATAGTTACAGCTGGAAAAGAAAAGAAAAAATTCCTTGCTACATTACATTAATGCGCACTAGAAAGCAGCTTTCCCGTACACGTACAGAAGGAGCTTTCCGTGAGACTAGAAGGAAGTAGTTGGTTTGACACGCTATCTCCAATGCTCTTGCTTCCATTCCTCGGCATTCGCCTCTTTCGGGATGTTCGTTGACCTTGCTTTTTTTCTTGAAGGCAGTATATTTTTGTTGTTTTTTTTGTTTTGAAATACTAGTTGGTAGAGTTCCTTCCTTCTCTTGCAGGTTTGCTATTAAATAAGCATTTCCTCGATCTGCTGATGGGCAACAAGGGAAGCTTTCAATCGACTACTAATGTGGAATATTTAATGTAAACGCCCGGGCATCCATATCTAATGTTGTTTCTCCTTTCGTCAGATAGAATTCGGGAGTCAGTTTAGAAGTCTTCATCCTGCCCTTCTTTGATCCGTTGACGTGCAAATCGCTGGTTAAAGATCAACTTCCTTTATCTAAGACTTAAATAGTGCCAGCTAGAGAAACCCTCTCAAGAACGGAACAGCTTGGGAGAAGGAGAACTCTTTCTTTAAAGCAATAGCACAATCTACCAAAGAATTTGTGTTAAGCATATATCTATTGACCCAACACGGAATATCGACTCTCAAGGCTTTTTTGAAAACGAATGGTCTCTTTGTCTATCTAGGGTTGCATGCAGCTGGGAAAGTCTCCGATGCACCTTCCTTCTTTAGATTCTCGTACCTTGGAACTAGAGCTTCAGCAACTGTGGATGTAGGAGAATGCGAACCAATAAATAGGGTGTCACTACGTGCGATAATTTGTATTATATTTCCCGCATCTTCGTTCATACCGGGAAGTCTCAAGGCAAGAGTTTGTGGGTGGAAAAATAACTATTGAGATAGAGTTGCCTACTCGGGCAGATATTATAGCTCTGCGTACGAAATGCTCTTCCTTTGAAAGGAATTTAATGCCGGCTAACGCTAACTGAAATTCAATAACTGATCGTGTCATGGAAGGGAAAGATTCCACTTCTAAATGAGTTGGTACCGGCCTCTTCCTTTATGTATATGGTCTCACGATCACGATGTGCAATAATCTGTTTACAATTGATCACATGTTCCGTCAGGTGGACCACTAATTGGATCGATGAAGGATATCCCCTTTTGGGCTCACTCTTGGCACCTTTCTCAAGGAAACTTCCTAAAGAAAGAAGAGAAAACAGCCCTCAGGAAGCAACTTTCCCTGGTCACTTTGAACCATTCTCAAGCAATAAAAGCGAAGCGGCCTGACATTTCCATGTTATAAATAATGTTTTTAGGCTCATCCGTGGAGCTGGGTCCAGGCAAGATTGAATTTTAGTATTCATAGGTAAACATATCTATCCGAACGAGGACCTTCTCTTCCCTTATTACCCGACCCTGTCCACCCTTGCAGGTTTAGATTCCAAAGCAATAGGAACATATGCCCAAAAGCTCTCACCAGGTGGGTTTCCGTCCCAAATTAGGTAGAAAAAGCACTCGTAGAACTACTTTCAAGAAAGAAAATTTCATGGTTTTGGTACCAGTTGCAACTATAATGAAAGCTAGGCTTGCTGACCCACATCTGAGAAAGAAGATCTCATGACCGGTCTGTAAAGAACAATCAAGATGGGATTCGCATCTTTCCTCAAGTAAGGGCACTCAATGGGTTCAACTCTTGCATATCGACGCTTTCCCTTATCCGTGATGAAGTTGTCAATGTTCATAGTCTAACTGATCTATTGTGTGTCACGCCATATGCCTTATCTGCTGGGTTCTCAGCTGGATTGTAAGCGAAAGACATTGGATGCTCGGCATTGACAATATTTCATGATATGATCTCGTATCTATCTATCTGAACGATGAACTTCTCTATTCCTAGCCTACTTCCCTCTTTGGAAAAGGATTTGCCCTATCAAAATCACAGTCTCTCGGTTGACAGCCCTCTATGACCAAGGCTAAGACCAGGAACCTCTTTTCGACCGGCTCAAACAAAGGCTGGATCATTGGCTCACTGATAAACACTAACCCAAACCGTAACCATCTTCTGAGACTTTGGAATGACAAGCAGTCTAAAGAGAGATTGCTACTAGTTTAGGAAAAACTGAAGACGTTAGTTCGTAAACACCAGAGCCGTTGGTTCGGAAGAAACAGGATAACAGGGGCGTTAGCGCTTGAGCTTCGAGCACATCAGTAGCAAAACAGCCTTCCCAATCATAGGAATGAACGATTCGCTCCGGATGAACGGAAGACCGAACGCACCTAAGCGCAGCGCAACCAGTGATGCTCTTCACTGACTGAGGCCAAACTAACTACGCTTCGACTGTGTTTGATAGAGAGCGAATTCCCCTCCTCAGGTGATAAGCCAGGATATACTACCTACCTAAGATCTAGGGGTTTTTTCTTTTCAGGCTGAAAACCTTTTCGTCATCACCACTTCCATAAACCGACCCAACGCCCTCCCTTGAATAGAAAGAAGAAATGGGCATCTTTTCTCCGGGGTCAACTTCTGTTCAAGATTACTCTGACCTGAACTGGAACAAGTAGTCCCTTTTCTTCAGCGGAGGCCTCATCTCTTTCTGGCTGGGAAGAATGCCCCTATTGATTGATTCTGGGAAAAGAAAGTTCTTCTGTGCTCCTCTTCTGGTCTAAACCTACCTTTGCGTCTGTTTTGGCGTACTTAGTCATCGAATTTTCCCTACCAAAAAATCTTTCTTAGTCTCGGGTGAAAGTCCTCATATTCATTCGAAGGAATCTTTCTCGAACCAACCGTCCTTGGTTATCGTCTCGCTTTCAGTACCCTTCCCGCCCACCGCCCTCTTTCGCGCAATCACACCTTCGCGCACCGCTATTCTTCGCGCTATACTTGAAATGCTTTCTTTCTTAGTTAGACAATTTCATATATAATATATGAAATGAAACTATTGAAATGGAAAGCGAAGATAAATTGCTTGCGCGCTTCTAAAGTGGGGAAGATAGGATCTTAGCCGATTCTCATCACCTCGTAGGCTCTTTGGGCTGCGGTTCCTCGAGACTACTTTCGTGTACTTGAAAAGAAGCATTCAATTCCTCCTCACTCTCGAGTAAGCTTTAGTGATATCGGATTCTTCCTCAAGCTTGGAATGGATCTTAGCTAGCGGTTTACCGGCCGCGCGGGCTCTTTGGGCCGTAGTTTCTCAATGCCAGTACCTTAGACGAGGAGCGGGTCCAATACCACTATATATGCAATTAGTGTTTTTCAAGAAAATGCAATTAGTTGTTTTCAATCCACACTTTCTCGCACTTGAGATTGTTGAAGATTCAAACTTCAAAAATATACCCCAACCAAATAAATAGGGTTAGCCGGCCAGCCAATCTTGACTTAGTTGATTCCATATCACTGAAACATTATTTTTAGTTGTTTTCAATCTTCAATCAAATGCAATGAGTTGTTTAGACTTGATTGCATGTGGAAGGCTCTGCAGGAGTTGAACCCAAAACTAGTCAATACCGCTGTACCGATGAGCGCTTAGAGCCTTTTTTCTTTTCCCTGACGTACTACATGATTGACCACAAAGCACGGCCACGATTGATTGGACGACCGGGGAAGCGCGATCGATTGGACGACCAGGAAAGCACGGCCACGATGATTGATTGGACGACCAGGAAAGACCACATGATTGGACGACCAGGAAAGCAGACAGGATTGATTGATCTAGGACAACCCCAACCGCGATTGATTGACCACGATGCCGTTAGATAGGCTCTGCCGAAGGCCTCAAACTTCCTCGCTCTGTTTAGGATGCGAGATGGAAGGTAACCTCTTAGGCCATCGCTGGAATCGACCGGGTGCACCTAGTGCATGAGAACCAAGCGCGGGCGTAGAGGAAGTTGCTGTTTGTTTTTTGTCAAAGTTGCCTTTCTTTCAGGAAGGCTGGCTCGCCAGTGGCACGTGATGGAATCCCTGTAAAATTGATGGAAGTTTGGTTTTTCCAAAGAACGGGTCGTGTGTCTCCCGTGTCAGTGCTTACGTTAGTAGGAAGCCTATATACTAGTATAGGAAACGTTGGTGTAAAATACCTAGTTCAAATTCGCGAGAACCGGCGATCTGAAGCACATAGGAAGTGGTGACCCTTCAAGGAATGTCTTCGCCAGTATTGGGGATCAGATTCCAATGATCTTACGCACTACAGCCCTGTCCTGCCGTACGGCACAGAGGTCAGGCTTAGTGACTAGTGTGACGCGAAACTTTTAAGTTTTAGTTTTTTTGGATAATATAAATAAACAATCTGCGATTGCCTCACTAAAAATAAAAATACATAGAAAAAAGGCGCATGCAGGAGACGCAGAAGGTGTGGACCCCGGAACCCATTGAATCCGGGGTTCCGCCCCGAAGTAGCTATGCAGGGCTCTTGCTTTACCTAGAAAAAACAAGCAAGAGCTATCCATTTTTCTTCTCTTTTTGGAGCTGGAAAGCTCCGGTAAAAGAGCGTGTAGTTTAGTTCATTTCGTTCCTCCCGGTGGAGGCCGCTCTATAAAATCAGTGCATGCACCTTCGTAAGGGGCATGGAGATGCAAGAAGAGAGTGGCGAGTTCCCTTCGTTGTAGTCGTGTGGTAAGTTTTATCAGTTTAGTCTAGCTTGTTCTGTAATAGTACTGTATAGTCTTGTTCGGCTCTATGGAAGGGTTTTGTGGCCTGCTTCGTGTGCAACCAGGGGTTCATGATGGGTAGTCCAGGATGTCCGGGCCTGGATGTTGTTGTGACTGGTGAGGCAATCGCAGATTGTTTCACTTTTATTGGGAAGAAAGTATAGGGTCAGTAGGCGTTAATATCTAAGTCTCTGTGGGCGTAAAGTCTTTTCTTTTTTTAGTCTTTCCCGGTGCAGGGCCAACGAGAAAGAGAGACTTTTGTTTAGGTGGTCGTGGGCTTTGATGAAGAGGTGCATCCCTTTTGGTTGCTTAGTATTAACAGGCCTTCTCCCTGCTTCGTCAAAGGTTGCAATGATTCCTGTGTGTTTGGAAACTTTCTCTTTTTCGCTGGCTTAATCTAGAGTAGAGTAAAGGGAGATGTTTCCGAGTTCAGTCTTGTGTCACAAGGGAGCTTTTATTTTGAGCGACCGATCATCCGGTTCTGGAAGCATGGGGTTTACGTTCCGCTCCTTTATTAACGGTAACGGTGTTTGAGGCTACAAAGGTCAGTCTATTTGCTCACTCACCCCCTGCCAAGTGGGGTATAGGAAATTCCCTGTAATCCGACAAAAGGTAGGAAGGGAGCGTAAGGGTCGTTATTAGTCTAGTCTCTTTGTTGGTTTGTTGTTCAGGTATTGGTAGTCAAAGGTGCTGCTAGCTTAGCTTATGGTTTCCCTGACTTCTAGTAGGACTGAAGGTAGAGTTTGTATTGTAGCGTAAATCTTTCAGTGAATCGGTAGGGACATTCCGTGATACCGAGCGCAGGAACGAAATGAGCGTAGCGTAGCCCGCCCTCTAGCGAGCAAGAAAGCAAGGCAAGCTGATTTCACTTCGTCTGTCTTCCTTCTTTCCAGCAAGCGAGCGAGACCCGCCATGTGGATTTGAATCTATCTTCTTTTATTTTCATCTGGTCGAGAGCAGAAAGCGAGCAAGCAAGCAACACCCGGAACCGGCGCGATTTCTATCCAGTTAATGTGCCAGCTCCGATACCAGTGCCAGTTCAAGATTGAGTTTTTGATTTCGTAAGTACCCTCGTCTGTGTGCCCCTCTATGGTGTACCTGTGTGGGTTGAACCTTCGTATATCCTCTCTCTAAACCATTGGTTGGGGGGCGAGATTCAGATTGTATGTTTGCCAGATTCCGATCCATATGCAGGGACGGAGGAAGCATCCGAAGCGCACCCCATCTAGGGCACTACCACACTCGGATTTACGGACGAAATCGTATAGAATTGGGGGCAAAGCGCACGGAGCAAAGAAGGTCTTTACAAGCCTTCTTTCCATAGAATTTTATTATTATTACTCTATCTGATGAGAGGTAGCAGCATCTCGGCCAATTCCAGGGTTCACGGCATTCTAACGGGTTACTGCCGTAGTTGGAGCGAGTCACAATTCCGATTCCATTTGAACGAGCATTCCTACCAATTCCATTTGGAGGGGTAGCAGTAGATCCTGTCGATTAACTCGGTCCAGCAGCTCTGCACCTTCAAATACAAATATTAGAAAAAGCATTTGAATTCAAGGGTCTGAAAGAGTTTGAGAATGTGGAAGAACTAATGTTTTCAATCCAACTAATGAATGAACAGGAAGAACTCCACCAGCGAGCAGGCGTCCAACTAGCGGATAGAAAGCCCAAATCAATCCAGTTTTCATAAACCACAGGTTGGAGTGTGGGCCCTATGTTGAGTAAGGGGAGTCAATCCGTCCGTATATGGCGGGAATAAGCCGTTTGCAATCACAAACCTCTATCTAACCGTTCCGAAACTACTTGTATCGGTCCCGGGTTTTCCTAACGGGCCGGAATCACCTCGCTTGTAGGGCCCTTGCCTTTCCTCTCTCCGCCGAATCTTCAGTGTTTCGGTCTCAAGGTCTACTTTCGGCAAATGTCTTCTACTATTTACTTACTTTTATCAAACCGGTTGGGCAAATATAGTTAGAAAGTCTTTTTTCTGTCTAGTTGAGTTGCCTAATCGGGAAAATGGGGAATGAGGTTGCCCATTTCTTCGGTCTTATTACTGAAAAAATTCCTCCCCGGGTGAATTCGGATACCAAGCAAGTATATCCCTGACTAATGGAAAACCCTATCTATGATCCGGAGAACCGGCACACTGACCCTATATCAATCACCGCCCGCGTTATCAATGGAATGATTAGCTAACCCTTCAAGGTCTATGAAGTCTTTCTCCCCGGCTCTTCAATCCTAGTATACGAAAGGTCATGCCCATTCATTCCCGAGGTAGCACTCGACTGAAAGGAGAGGAATCTCTTTCTCTTAACCTATCACCGACGAATGAAGAAGGGCAGGGTATCCAAACGAATAACCAAGCCTTCCTTCCTATCTTTATCTATAGATAAGCCACTATTTGACTAGTTAGTTCAGGTTGTGGTGCAACACCTAGTAGTCGGGGAAATAAAATACAAATGTAGTGTCCGGAACGGACGGTGATTTTCCCTAATAGATAGAATGCGAGAACTCGGGGGCATTGGCCGCTTCTTCGAGGAAGACAGGAGGCTTTTTCAGTAGTGGAAAAGCCTCTGTTTTTGGGGTTGTCCCGGGCACTCACGTACGGCATCTGATCCGTGTCAGCTGCTGTTCACAAGGCTCTCTCCCCTTACTCGAGCATCCAGGTACGAACCGACAGAAGCGGGCAGGAGTCGGGCGGCGGCCAAGGGCGACTCATGCTTTACGTTCGAAAGTTGGAGCTGCTCATCGCCGAGCTGCGGCTTGAGCGGCATGAGACACGGGATTGACCTACTGATGCTACTGGATATGGTAGGGTTTTGGCCGTTGCTGTGTTCATATAACGATGACTCTACTCCCTTCCATGAAGATTGATTATGCCGGTTGAATGATAGAAATCGCTTTTTAAAATGAAATTACCGATACATATTCCTCTCTCTCTCGCCTCTATAGTGTTGTAATCCCTATACGGCGAATCCTTTTGACTCCGGATGAATAATGAAATGGTGCAAAGTAATTGATCGAAATATACTATAGGGCTGGAAATATTTTACCTTTATGGACTGAAAAGCCTACTTGTTATAGGAGTCAAATATTTAGAGCCCTTCCTTATACAAACTTTTGGTAAAAAAAAAAAACTAAAAATCTGAAAAATCTCGCTTAAGCCTATCCCGGAGAATAGATCGAATCTCAACCACCACCCTCTGATTCCTCCTTTCCACCCCTACCTCGCTACGACTTTCTAAATGCCAGGAGGATGCTCGTCGTTCAAGCCGACTAGCCGTCTATTGAATCTCCTTCTACCCCATCCTCCGTGAAAGACTTGCCATTCCCAACACCAGAAAACTCCGGAAACAAGCAAGGGCCCGACTATATACAACGGCTAGCGCGCCAGAACCACCAAGCAAGTCCTTCCGCGCACGTTAGCACGCGCCTGAGCTTTGCTATTTGTTTAGTGGTTTTCTTCGTATGGTCAGCTGGATTAACGACTGAATCTGGACCTGGATCTACTCGTGCTAGCTTTGGATCTTCCATACATATCCGGCTACTTGTGCCGGTGGTTACGGAACCAAGTGTTGGGATGCTACTGGATGTGCTGCTACTACTACCGCATACGCTGCTGACTAAGGAGCTGGGACTGGCTAAGCAACTGGCTCCGCTCTAGCTTGCTTCGTCATCAATGTCGTAGGCTCCGGTGTTGCATACGGATACAACTATCGACCCGTAGGATACGGAGCAAAAGGATATAGCCAACATTCCGCTACGTTGAAGGGATGCTACTAGTTTTGTAAGGCAGCTCATAAGCGACGTCGAGTAAGAAGGCACCTATTAAAGCAGCTATTAGCGTTGTTTGCTGCTAGTAAAGCTGGTAGTTAGGAAGCAGTGTTGCAGCCAGTTAGAAGAACAGCTAGTAAAGCAGCTAGTTAGGCTAACCTGAAAGCAGAAAGCCAGTAAGACAGCTAGAGAGAAGCAACTGCTCTAGAACCGGAAGGCAGGAAGCAGAGGTATATTCTCCAAAACTACCTTCAACCAGTTGGAATAACCTATCAATACTGGCGAAGCAAGAAGAGAAGCAGCCGTATTCTCCATTATCAAAGAGCTACGAATTTCAGCGGGGCGAAGCTAGGGATTAAAGCTGGGTATTCTACAAAAGACGGTTAAAGCAGTCTTTTCAACTGACGCATTACCGGGCGAAGTATGGGACAAAGGCTATTCAATAAATACAATTGTACACAAGCTTCAAAGCCAGGATATTCACTAGGGCTCCGTCAAGCTAAGGATACGAGCTACTAGAGATTTCAGACTTAACTAGCTAGTTAGGAAAGCAGCATTAATACACCTTCAGATGAAGAAGGTTCCTCTTGAACTCAGCTAACAAAAAGAGGAACTCACTTCACTAAAGGTTTCAACTCGTCAGTCAGAGGTATAATGAAGCTAGTAGTATAGTAAGAGAATCAAGAAAATACAGTACTTGCTAGCCCGAAAGCCGATAAGGAAAGAGGGAAAGCCACAAACATACGCCTTCGGATAACGCTTGACAGCGCCTCTTGTTGACAGCTTAAGACAAGACAAGATAAGATATTAAAAGCAAGAAAGAGAAGCAACTGCTCTAAAGCAGGAAGGCTAAAGCAGCTAGTCCGAAGGCGACGGTTGCTGCCCATTGCTTTGCGACTAAAGGTTCTCCTGTGGGCAGCTTGGGCCTGCCCGGTGACACACGCGGATATCTCGCTTCCCCGGTACCCTTTTTATAGGAATATGATCTGCCCGAACCGAAGCTGGATAAGCAATTGAAAGAAGTCAGTCTGAGTAGAGTCCGCTTCGAGTGTAGGTGTCCGAGTCTGTGGGAGACTCCAACTCTTTCTGTTCAATGCTGGGGCAAAAGTATGCTACCTATTTCGAAGAAGATAGATGACGGGAGTCCAAGAGTTTCTATTGATTGGATTGAAGGTAAATGATTGATCGTGAATTGACTGGTGGATTGACGGCATTCATTTCTCATTACTGCCTGAATCACGGCTATTCTTCAAGTGGGCTATCCTATCCCTATTGGTTCCTTCGCTCAATCCTAAACCTAGCCAAGCGTCAAGTTCGCTTACATTACTTTTTGTATTGTTTTTTTCCTTCAACATGGGCATGCCTGCATCACCCTTCGCCAGCTCGGCCTACTTTCATCGCAGCATCTCTAGTGGCCAAACTGAAAAGCCTTTTCAGTTCTTTCGCAGTCTTGGTCTTTGAGTTCATCTCCATTCATCACCCCAGCACAACTAACTGACTTCTGGGGTTGGGTGGTCGGAAGTTCAAAAAAGACTTGACCTTCCGGAGGGCAAGGGAGCTCAAGGAAGGAAGAAGGGACATGGGGCACCGAAAGGGATAAGCTGGGAGATACGACGGGAAGAAGAAAGCAGCTAGGAGGGCGAGTCAGGGGGATAGATGACCTGCCGGGCCAGAATAAGTTAAATAGCATGGATCAGTCGAAGGGAATTGATTTCGCCATTCTTGTGGGATCGATTGGAAGGAACGGGAAGGGGAAAGCACCGACAAAAGAGAGAGCATATGATCTGTACCAGGTGCAACACATTCCTATCATCTATTTGCTTTCCAACATTCCCCAGAGCTATCGGTCGAGTGGCGCCCTGAAGGAGAAATTCACATAGGCGCCTTTTCAGCTGATAAAAGGATTACTTTATGGTTCGGAGTACTCCGTGTGTATTTGGAATAAGCCTCTGATGTGATGCGAGAGGCACACCAGGAGTTGCCGGAGGCTTTGATGGTAAGGCGGGCCTTAAGCCGCAGTAACAAAGATTCTATTGGCAGGACTCTGGTGGCCTACCATGACGACAAATGTAAAGGATTTTGTGCGGGCGTGCGAGGGTGGTCGTAGATCAGGGCTTCCCGGTCCAAAAGTCTATATGCCCTTGAATACCGAGAGGAACGCTGGGGCATCAAGCAAGGGGAGCTAGCCGGCTCGGGCCTTCTTGATCTCAGCTATGGTCGTAGGTTCGACCGGAGATCATAGGAGGGATCCAGAAGTCGCAAAGAACAACTAGAAAGTTATGAAGAGAACCAACAGAAGAACGCCCCTCAAGTAAAAATTGCTAAAATTAAATTTAAATTAAAGTAGAATAAGACAAAACACTCAAATAGAAACGGATCAACAAGAAAGGAAGAACCAGAACAGAAAGCCCTACAAACCCATGAACCGAAAACATGATCCGAACCCCAGTAAAAAGAAAAGGGGAATCCATAATCATGCCGCCAAGGGGAGAGACCTGGCTAATTATGATAATGACCGAAATGAACTTAATAAAGAAAACGCAGCATCT